TTAACCATCTATAGAATTGAATTCCATTGATGCCAAATCAAGAGGAAAATTGTGAGCATTGCGCTCATGCATAACTTCCATACCAAGATTAGCACGATTAATTATATCAGCCCAAGTATTAATAACACGACCTTGACTGTCAACTACAGATTGATTGAAATTGAATCCATTCAAGTTGAACGCCATAGTACTAATACCCAAAGCAGTAAACCAGATACCTACTACGGGCCAAGCCGCTAAGAAGAAATGTAAAGAACGAGAATTATTAAAACTAGCATATTGGAAAATCAATCGACCAAAATAACCGTGAGCCGCGACAATATTATAAGTTTCTTCTTCCTGACCAAATTTGTAACCTGCATTAGCAGACTCACTCTCTGTGGTTTCCCTTATTAAACTAGAAGTTACCAAAGAACCATGCATAGCACTAAATAAAGAACCACCAAAAACGCCAGCTACGCCTAACATATGAAAAGGATGCATAAGAATATTATGCTCTGCCTGGAATACAATCATGAAGTTGAAAGTACCAGAAATGCCTAAGGGCATACCATCCGAAAAACTTCCTTGGCCTATAGGATAAATCAAGAAAACTGCAGCAGCAGCCGCAACAGGAGCTGAATATGCAACAGCAATCCAAGGTCGCATACCTAAACGAAAGCTAAGTTCCCATTCACGGCCCATGTAACAAGCTACGCCAAGTAAAAAATGAAGAACAATTAACTCATAAGGACCGCCGTTGTACAACCATTCGTCCACAGAAGCTGCTTCCCAGATAGGATAAAAATGCAAACCAATAGCTGCAGAGGTAGGAATAATAGCACCAGAAATTATATTGTTTCCATAAAGAAGAGAACCGGCAACAGGTTCTCTAATACCATCAATATCTACAGGCGGAGCTGCAATAAAAGCAATAATAAAAACTGAAGTTGCAGTCAATAAAGTCGGAATCATTAAAACACCGAACCATCCAATATAAAGACGATTTTCAGTACTAGTAATCCAGTTACAAAAACGACCCCAAGCACTTGCGCTCTCGCGTCTTTCTAAAATTGCAGTCATGGTTGATTAATTTGGAGTTTAGTTAAAATAAAAATCAGAGACTCCCAAGCATGGCTTGTTATTCAACAGTATAAAATAATTTCTATATTGAAGTCAACTAAAATATAATATAAAAAACTAAGGGAATACCTTATGGGTTGCCCGGGATTCGAACCCGGAACTAGTCGGATGAAGTAGATCATTTCATTCAATTTTTTGAATATTTCAAGAAAATTCAAAAATCTCCTCCCAAACCGTGCTTGCAATTTTCATTGCACACGGCTTTCTCTCTGTATTTTCTATTTCTATTTCACATCTACCGGCAAAACAAGCATTTCATTAAATCACAAAAATTGATCTAGCATAAACCAAATATTTTGATCAAAAATAAAAAAAAAATCCAGAGCATTCTGCTGTTTTACCCAAAACTTGGTGAAATTATTTACCTCCAAAATATCTAAAAACCAAAGTCGTTCTGTAACTAAATCTATCTTAAATAGCAATTTTCTAAATTGTTTATGAAAACAGAAATATAGCAATTTTTTGTTTTTGAATTCAACTTGTTTTCGCACAAATATTTTACGTAGTTCAAATCCTAATTCTTTTCGAACTATACGTATCGTACTTTTATGCTTACAGGCTAAAGTTTTGATACATGAGAGAAAAAGTATATACTTCACACGATCTAAAAAACGTTTATTTCGTGCTCCACTGTAAAAAGAATCTACATTTCTGCAAAAATGATCATATTTATCAAGAATAGAATTGTCGGTAAAACTAAGCCATGCTAATTTACTCTTCGGGTTACCCATTATATCACATAATCCTTCTTTTGATAAAAATTGAATAACAAAAACAGCGCTAAGTTTTGAATTTAATTCCCTGCTAACAAAATCAGTAGATAGAAAATAATCTAAGATATTTAGTCGGAGTAAAAAAGAGTTTGTTGGATATTCTAGGTAATAAGCTAGAAAAAATATATTTTGACTGGAAATTTGTTTCAAAAAAAAACTAGAGGGTTCCGATAAAACAAAAAGATAAGTTTGCCAAAAATTTAAGAAAAAAAATTCACATTTTTTGACTAGAATAGTAGTTCCCAGCAAAATCAATTTTTCCCCATATCTTATATAGTGAAAAAAAAAATCCTTTAGCAATCTTATCGTGTCTTTTTTTTTCGGTTTTCGGGTTAAAAAATTCCATTTTTGTTGAAAATGCTTTTGTTCTGAAAAAAGACCATAAGACAATGATTTTTCATGAAAACAACTTTTCCATCGAAGAGTGAAAAAATCTTCGAAAATAGAAAGAAGAATATTCCCTAAAAAGAAACAGAAAATCACACTTCCTTTTGGAAAAATAATAGAATTATTCACAAACTTAAATTGCTTTGAAAAAAGTATAAAACTTAAAAAATGTAAAAAAGAAACATCTTGAATCGAAAATTTGAAACGTCTAATTAACAGCTCTGAATGAATCGAAGAGGGTATTCTTATATTAGAAAAAGAAAGAGAAAACATAAAGACTTCTTCCAAAAAAAGAAATAGAGAAAAGACTGATTGAAAATTGACCTGTTGATTTATTTCTTTGAAAGTTACTTTGAAACCAAAAAAGTGTTTCCACCACGTGGAAACAAAAATATCAAAACAGAAAAAAAAAGTTTTTCCAATGAAATTAAAACAAGAACTTCTTGTATTATACACAAGATAGTTTTGTTGATGTAATAGCTTAATTGAACGTTTTACATTCAAAAAACGGAAACTATTAGGTAATTTTTCTATTTTTTCGAAAGAAGGGCTTGAGTTGAATAACAGATTCGGATCTATAACATAGAAATCGTTATGGAATAAGAGGGGATATAAAAAATGTTGTTGCCAACGTATGTTTTCATTTTTTTTCAAGAAAAAACCTCCTAAACCTTTCTTTTTAGAAATAAAATAACACATAGTACAATCTAGCTTGAACCGAATAAACCAAATAGTACTTTCAAAAGAAAGAATCTCAATCGTCATACACAAAAAAGACGCAAATATTTTATCTTAGCAACCAGGCGTTCTCCTGACTCATGAAATTCAGGCCAGCACACTAATTTTTTTTACACACCGATCTTAAAGTCTTTAGGATTCTATGATATGAAATTCTCTGACCTTTTCAGAGAAAAACCTTCCCATATCGATTGCTAAAAAGCTTTTAACTTCTTTTTAATAAGAGGAATCATTTTCTCTTCGCTAGGAAGAGCAGAAACTCGTTCTTCTAGGTTTCTTCATTATTCAAGCTATCCCTTTTCCATAGACTTTTTAACTACAAAGTGATTGAACTTCAATTTCATTGAAAATCTTACCTTTTTTGAAAAAAGAAGTTTTTCCAAAAGCGACATGCTTTTTTTTCCTTTTTCTAGGATAAGTCGTAGTTTACTAAAATAATCATTATTGATTAATATTGACGAAAATTTTACTTCATTTCAAAATGTAAAAAACTTGATTAAATCGCACTTAAAAGCCGAGTACTCTACCATTGAGTTAGCAACCCTAAAGAATTTATTGTATACCCTAAGGTATACAATAATGATAGGCCCGTAGTAGATTATTTGTCAAATTAAGCAAAAAAAAAAAAAACGAATTATCTTACAGTTAATGTTTCCTTAGTTGCGTACATGACTTCAATTGTAATCTTAACTACACCCTTTATTTTAGCAAATTTTTCTGTCTTTCTTTTTACCTTGTCCCTGAAAAAACGAGGAATTTTTTGTAGTTCTAGTTGACTTTCAGTATCCCAGATTACGTCTAAACCACCTATAGGGTTAGATTTTGTTATTACTTCTTTCATATCATGACCACCAAAAATGTCTAGAAGATGATCTTCCATACCCAGCGCAAAAGAATTATAGACCAAATCAGCTATTTGATTTGTACCTTCGTACCCCATAAAAGGACGATATCCCAAAGGAAAATTTTGTATATGAACTGGTGCAGAAATAACACCGCAGGAGATATCAAACCGTTTACCAATATGACGTTCCATTTGAGTACCGAATATTGCGGAAGGTTCTACACAAGCAATTTTTTTCCCTACTTTAGCATGATCCTCTGTGATCAATATTTCATTACTAAAATCTTGTACCTGCTCTTTAAACCACTCTGCATCATGTTTACAATATGTACCTGTACAACTCACGCGAATTCCCATTTCTCGAGCAAGTATTTTGGTAATAGACGCAGCATGAGTTGCATCACCAAAAACAACAGTTTGCTTCCCCGTAAAATTTTGGCAATCAATAGATCTTGAAAACCAAACAGCTTGGGAAATAAACCTAGTTTGTCTATCAATATAAGATTCATAATTTACCCCCTTTTCCCCAAAAATTGAAGCAAAAGGATTCACCGATTTTTCTATCCGTCGGATACACTCGGCATTATCTATAACACCCATAGGTGTTATAGATAGATAAGGCATTCCAAATTCTTTTTTCAAAAAAAAAGCTGTCATTAACCCTATTTCACGATAAGGCACCAAATTTAACCAAGCTTTTGGTAAATTTTGCAAATCTTCGACAGACCCCCCTTCAGGGATTACTTGATTTATCTGTATATTGAGATCTTGAAATAAACGTTTTAACTCACGACAGTCATGTTGATGATGAAACCCCAAAGTAAAAATACCGATGATATTTACAGAAGGCACATCCGTCAAAAATCGGTCTAATTTTTCTTTTTTTTGTTTCGATAAATAAAAGCGAACAACTTGCTCTAAAGTCCTATCTGCTGCTTGAATTTCATTTACTTGATAATGGTCTACATCCGCCAAAATAATATTTGAATCAGATATTACAGATGCTCTATCTACAAAATTTTGTAAATCCTCTTGTAAAATACTTGAAGTACACGTAGGTGTCAATATAATCAAATCAGGATTTTCTTCTTTATCTTTCCGAAGTAGATTATCTACTACTTTTTTTTGAGATCCACGTCCTAAAACACGACGATCTACAATACTAGCTGTCGCTGGAGTAAAATTTCTTTCCCGCTCTAGCATAGAACGCATTACATTGAAATAATCATCTCCCAAAGGAGCATGCATAATAGCATGCACATTTTTAAATGAATTAGCTACTCGTAAAGTTCCAATATGAGCAGGACCGGCATACATCCAATAAGCTAATTTCATAAACAAAATTTTTGAGTGATTAATTTTATTAAATTTCTTATTTAATTACACTACAACAAAGAGATATTCCTTATAAATCAAAAAATATTGTATAGGTTATAATTTTCTTTTGTTCTTTTGTTTGTCGTTTACTTGCTTGCAACCAAAAAAATGAAGCCCTTTTTACTCAGTGGTAGAGTAAAGCCATGGTAAGGCGTAAGTCATCGGTTCAAATCCGATAATGGACTTTAGCCTTCATTATAAGTATATCCTAAAAATTAAGAACCCTTGTTAATTTTTACTTTTGAATTCTAGTTTTTTCTTATAATGGTAAAGTAGATAAGTATTTTTATCGATTTTTGCTCATTAATTCTTTTGTCTTTATATTCAAATTCAATCAAAAATCAAAAAAAGAAAATGAACAAAATGTTTAAAAAAGGAGGATAATAATGACTATAGCACTTGGAAACTTTTCCAAAGAGGAAAAAACATTTTTGGATACTCTGGATGATTGGCTACGCAGAGACCGGTTCATTTTTATAGGTTGGTCTGGTCTATTACTTTTTCCTTGTGCTTATTTCGCCTTGGGTGGATGGTTCACTGGTACAACCTTTGTGACTTCGTGGTATACTCATGGACTAGCTAGTTCCTATTTAGAAGGCTGTAATTTTTTAACAGCTGCAGTTTCTACTCCCGCGAATAGTTTAGCACATTCACTTCTTCTATTATGGGGCCCTGAAGCACAAGGGGATTTCACGCGTTGGTGTCAATTAGGTGGTCTATGGACCTTCGTAGCTCTGCATGGTGCTTTCGGTTTAATAGGTTTCATGTTACGCCAATTTGAACTTGCTAGATCTGTACAATTACGACCATATAATGCAATTGCATTTTCTGCTCCAATTGCTGTTTTTGTTTCAGTTTTTTTAATCTATCCTTTAGGTCAATCTGGTTGGTTTTTCGCTCCCAGTTTTGGAGTTGCTGCTATTTTCCGATTTATCCTTTTTTTCCAAGGTTTTCATAATTGGACCTTAAACCCGTTTCACATGATGGGAGTTGCCGGGGTTTTAGGAGCTGCTCTGCTATGTGCTATTCACGGTGCTACTGTAGAAAATACTTTATTTGAAGACGGAGACGGGGCAAACACATTCCGTGCATTTAACCCGACTCAAGCCGAAGAAACTTATTCCATGGTCACAGCTAATCGTTTTTGGTCCCAGATTTTTGGAGTTGCTTTTTCTAATAAACGTTGGTTACATTTTTTCATGTTATTTGTACCTGTAACTGGTTTATGGATGAGTGCTATTGGAGTTGTAGGCTTAGCTCTAAACTTACGTGCCTATGACTTTGTTTCCCAAGAAATCCGCGCAGCGGAAGACCCTGAATTTGAGACTTTCTATACAAAAAATATCCTCCTGAATGAAGGTATTCGAGCCTGGATGGCGGCTCAAGATCAGCCTCATGAAAACCTTATATTCCCCGAGGAGGTTTTACCCCGTGGAAACGCTCTTTAATGGAACTCTTACTTTAGCTGGTCGTGATCAAGAAACTACAGGGTTTGCTTGGTGGGCCGGTAATGCTAGACTAATCAATTTATCTGGTAAATTACTTGGAGCTCACGTGTCTCATGCTGGACTAATTGTGTTCTGGGCCGGAGCTATGAACCTTTTCGAGGTGGCTCATTTTATACCTGAAAAACCTATGTATGAACAAGGGTTAATTTTACTTCCTCATCTCGCTACTCTAGGGTGGGGAGTAGGTCCTGGCGGAGATGTTGTCGACACTTTTTCTTTTTTTGTATCAGGAGTACTTCATATAATTTCTTCTGCCGTTCTAGGCTTCGGTGGTCTTTACCACGCCCTTATAGGTCCTGAAACGTTAGAAGAGTCTTTTCCTTTTTTCGGTTATGCTTGGAAGGATAGAAATAAAATGACTACCATTTTGGGTATTCATCTCATCTTACTCGGTGCTGGTTCTTTTCTTCTCGTGCTAAAAGCTCTCTATTTTGGAGGTATATATGATACCTGGGCTCCGGGTGGTGGAGATGTAAGAAAAATAACAAATATGACCCTTAACCCCAATACTATTTTTAGTTATTTACTGAAATCTCCTTTTGGAGGAGAAGGATGGATTGTTAGTGTAAACAATATGGAAGATTTAATTGGAGGACATTTCTGGTTGGGTTCAATTTGTTTCTTCGGTGGTATTTGGCACATATTAACTAAACCTTTTGCATGGACTCGTCGTGCTTTTGTTTGGTCTGGCGAAGCTTATTTATCATATAGCTTAGCGGCTCTTTCTTTGTTTGGTTTTATTGCTTGCTGTTTCGTTTGGTTTAATAATACAGCGTATCCCAGCGAGTTTTATGGGCCTACTGGCCCAGAAGCTTCTCAAGCTCAAGCTTTTACTTTCTTAGTTAGAGACCAACGTCTTGGAGCTAGTGTAGGATCTGCCCAAGGACCAACTGGATTGGGTAAATATCTTATGCGTTCCCCTACTGGGGAAATTATTTTTGGTGGGGAGACTATGCGTTTTTGGGATCTTCGGGCCCCTTGGTTAGAACCTCTTAGAGGTCCTAATGGTTTAGACCTTAATAAATTAAAAAAAGATATACAACCTTGGCAAGAACGGCGTTCAGCCGAATATATGACGCATGCTCCTTTAGGTTCTTTAAACTCAGTAGGCGGTGTGGCTACTGAAATAAATGCAGTAAATTTTGTTTCTCCCCGAAGCTGGTTAGCTACTTCGCATTTTGTTCTAGGATTTTTTTTCTTTGTAGGTCATTTGTGGCATGCGGGAAGAGCTCGTGCAGCCGCAGCAGGTTTTGAAAAGGGGATTGACCGAGATTTAGAACCTGTCCTGTTTATGACCCCTCTAAACTAAACCCAAACATAAAAGAAAAAGAATGGTTATCCCATTCTTTTTCTTTTGGTAATTTTGAATTTAATTTCTTTTATTCCAAACAAAAGGAGAGAGAGGGATTCGAACCCCCGATAGTTTGTAACCTATGCCGGTTTTCAAGACCGGAGCCATAAACCACTCGGCCATCTCTCCTAAAGTCTTCTCTAGAAAAAAAGCTTATCTTATTTCATTTCAAAAAAAAAAAAGGGGTGCAATTTTTACATATTAGATTTCATTCTAATTCGATCAAATAAGGATCAAATGGTATAGTTTATGTTGGATTTTATCAAAATTATGACTATTGCTTTTCAACTGACTATGTTTGCATTAATCGCAATTTCCTTTCTATTACTTATAGGCGTACCTATCGCTTTCGCTTTCCCAGAAGGTTGGTCAGGTAATAAAAATATTCTATTTTCTGCTGTCTCATTATGGATTGGATTAGTTATTTCTGTAGGCGTCCTAAATTCTTTTATATAACTCACAAACTTAATAAGTAAAAAGCAAAAAATAATTGAACGGATTGAAAAATAGTAATATAAAATAACAATATAGAAAACATATTAATAAGAATATAAGAATAAGACATATTAATAAGACATAATATGTCTTGTTTCCTTAATACCTTGCGGATATGGTTGAATGGTAAAATTTCTCTTTGCCAAGGAGAAGACGCGGGTTCGATTCCCGCTATCCGCCCACAAAATAACCATCTTGGCGGAGACGGGATTTGAACCCGTGACCTCAAGGTTATGAGCCTTGCGAGCTACCAGGCTACTCTACTCCGCGCTATTGTCTACCTTCCATAAAAGAAAAACCTCCTAGAAAAGAAAAAAGCGTCGAAGTATCTTCGACGCTTTTTTATACTATACCTACCAACTTGATTTGATTATACCAGGTAATAAACAAGCATGAGCCATTTTACGAAATACATGTCCACAAAATCCAAAGTCTCGATAAAACCCTCTCGGCCTTCCAGTCAAAAAACAACGACGATGAAGACGTGTTGGTGCACTATTACGTGGTAAAGATTGGATTTTACAAATAATTTTTTCCTGTGAGAAAAAAAAGACTTCCTTTTTCTTTAAAGACTCGCGAATTGCACGATATTTCTGTTCTAACCGTTGACGTTTTTTTTCTCTTTCAATAAGACTTTTTTTTGCCATAGTTTCTAACTATAAAAAAAATAAAAGATCGATCAGATTCTAAAGATAAGGGTGATTACTCATTTTTATTCAATTGAATTTTTTTTGTTTAGGAGTTGTTTCGTTAATTAACCAAATTTACCTGAAGTTGAAGCAATTAAAAAGGCTGCATAAGTAAATATATACCCTACAGAAAAGTGAGACAATCCAACTAATCGTGCTTGGACAATAGAAAGAGCTACAGGTTTATCTTTCCATCGAACTAGGTTTGCTAAAGGCGTTTTTTCATGAGCCCATGCAAGAGTTTCAATAAGCTCCTGCCAATATCCACGCCAAGAGATCAGAAACATAAATCCAGTAGCCCAAACAAGATGCCCAAATAAGAACATCCATGCCCAGACAGATAAACTGTTCATACCAACAGGGTTGTATCCATTAATAAGTTGGGAAGAATTTAACCAAAGATAATCTCTTAACCATCCCATTAAATAAGTAGAAGATTCATTAAATTGTGCTACATTCCCCTGCCATAAAGTTAGATGCTTCCAATGCCAATAGAAAGTAACCCATCCAATAGTATTCAACATCCAGAAAACTGCTAAATAAAAAGCATCCCACGCTGAAATATCACAGGTACCACCTCGTCCTGGACCATCACAAGGAAAACTATAACCAAAATCTCTTTTATCGGGCATTAGTTTAGAACCTCGTGCATCTAAAGCACCTTTTACTAAAATTAATGTAGTTGTATGCAAACCTAAAGCAATAGCATGGTGAACCAAAAAATCGCCGGGACCAATTGGTAAGAATAGTGAATTATTTTTATCATTAATAGCGTTTAACCAACCCGGCAACCATATACTTTTTCCAGCAGCAAATGCTGGTCCCTTTGTTGAAGCTAAGAGTACGTCAAATCCATATAAAGATTTACCGTGAGCAGATTGTATCCACTGAGCAAAAATAGGTTCAATCAATATTTGTTTTTCCGGAGTACCAAAAGCTAGCATAACATCATTATGCACATATAACCCTAACGTATGAAAACCAAGAAATAAACTAACCCAACTTAGATGAGAAATTATTGCTTCTTTATGATCTAACATCCTTGCCAAAACATTATCCTGATTTTGTTCCGGATTATAATCCCGTATGAAAAAAATAGCCCCATGGGCAAAAGCCCCTGTCATGATGAATCCAGCAATGTATTGATGATGAGCATATAGCGCAGCTTGGGTAGTAAAGTCTTGTGCTAGAAAGGCATAAGCAGGTAAAGAATACATGTGTTGAGCTACCAAAGAAGTAATTACCCCTAAAGAGGCTAAAGCAAGACCTAATTGAAAATGAAGAGAATTATTGATTGTATTATAAAGACTCTTATGCCCGCGACCTAACTTTCCTCCTGGAGGCATATGAGCTTCTAAAATATCTTTTATACTATGTCCAATCCCAAAATTGGTTCTATACATATGACCAGCGAGAAAAAAGATTAAGGCAATAGCTAAATGATGATGAGCTATATCAGTCAACCATAAACTTTGAGTTTGCGGATGAAATCCACCAAGAAGAGTTAGAATAGCAGTTCCGGCCCCTTGCGAAGTGCCAAATAAATGACTATTAGAATCCGGATTTTGAGAATACAAATTCCACTGACCCGAGAAAAGAGGACCTAACCCTTGAGGATATGGTAAAACACTTAAAAAATTAACCCATCGCACATGGATCCCCCTTGATTCTGGAATAGCCACATGAACTAAATGTCCTGTCCAAGCTAAAGAACTTACTCCAAAAAGCCCTGACAAATGATGATTAAGACGTGATTCCGCATTTTTGAACCATGAGATACTTGGTTTCCGTTTCGATTGTAAATGAAATCTACCTGCTATTAAAAAAACAGTAGAAAGAAATATTAAAAAAAGAGCTCCAGTATAAAGATCTTCATTAGTACGTAATCCAACTGTATACCACCATTGATAAAGACCGGAATAAGCAATATTGACCGGCCCAGGAGCGCTTCCTCGAGTAAAAGCTTCTATAGCCGGTTGACCGAAATGAGGATCCCAAATAGCATGAGCAATAGGTCTTACATGTAAAGGGTCATTTATCCAAAACTCAAAATTACCTTGCCAAGCTACATGGAACAAATTTCCAGAAGTCCATAGAAAGATTATAGCTAATTGACCAAAATGGGAAGCAAATATTTGTTGATACAATTGTTCTTCCGTAATATCATCATGACTCTCAAAGTCATGTGCAGTTGCAATACCAAACCAAATACGACGAGTAGTCGGGTCTTGGGACAAACCTTGACTGAACTTCGGAAATCTTGATATCATAATGGTTACATCCGCTATTATTCTACTGCAATAATTCTTGCTAGGAAGAACGACCATGTTGTGACAATTCCTCCCAGGAGATAATGAGCCACTCCTACAGCACGCCCTTGTACAATGCTTAAGGCTCTAGGCTGGATAGCAGGAGCAACTTTCAATTTGTTATGGGCCCATACAATTGATTCTATAAGTTCTTGCCAATACCCCCGACCGCTAAATAAAAACATTAAACTAAAAGCCCAAACAAAATGAGCACCCAAAAAGAAAAGGCCATATGCGGATAACGCAGAACCATAAGATTGAATTACTTGAGAAGCTTGTGCCCATAGAAAATCACGAAGCCACCCATTAATTGTAACGGAACTTTGTGCAAAGTTTCCCCCCGTGATATGAGTTACTACTCCCTGAGTGCTTATATTACCCCAAACGTCCGATTGCATTTTCCAACTAAAATGAAATATAACAACAGAAATTGCATTGTACATCCAGAATAAACCTAAAAAAACATGATCCCATGCAGATACTTGACAGGTTCCTCCTCTTCCAGGTCCATCACAAGGAAATCTAAAACCAAGATTCGCTTTATCGGGTATCAAACGGGAACTACGCGCAAATAAAACACCTTTGAGTAAGATTAATACAGTTACATGAATTGTAAAAGCATGAATGTGGTGAACTAAAAAGTCTGCAGTTCCCAAAGGAATCGGTAACAAAGCTACTTTAGTACCTACTGTTACCAAATCATTGCCTCCCCAAGTGAAACTTGTACTTGCTGTTGCAGCAGGAGCTGTAAACCTAGGTGCTGTTACATGAGTATTTTGTAACCATTGAGCAAATATTGGTTGTAATTGTATAGCAGTATCCGAAAACATATCTTGAGGACGCCCTAATGCACTCATAGTATCATTATGAATATATAGACCAAAACTATGAAAGCCTAAGAATATACATGTCCAGTTTAGATGCGATATAATTGCATCACGATGTCGAAGAACTCGATCGAATAAATTATTATAAGAAGTAGTTGAATCATAATCTCTAACTAGAAAAATCGCCGCATGTGCTGCGGCACCAATGATGACAAACCCGCCAATCCACATGTGATGTGTGAATAAAGAAAGTTGAGTACCATAGTCAATGGCTAGATAAGGATAAGGGGGCATAGAATACATATGATGAGCTACAACAATAGTCAAAGACCCTAATATAGCCAAGTTAAGAGCTAATTGAGCATGCCATGAGGTAGTTAATATTTCATAAAGACCTTTATGCCCCTCTCCTGTAAATGGGCCCTTATGAGCTTCTAAAATTTCCTGTATACTATGCCCAATACCCCAATTGGTTTTATACATATGGCCAGCTATCAGAAAAATAACGGCAATAGCTAAATGATGGTGTACAATATCAGTCAACCATAATCCTCCTGTTATTGGGTTTAAACCCCCCCGAAACGTTAAAATTTCGGAATATTCAGACCAATTTAGTGTAAAAAAGGGAGTCAAGCCTTTAGAAAAACTAGGATAAAGTTGAATTAAAAGGTCGCGGTTTAAAATAAATTCATGAGGCAGTGGTATCTCTTTAGGGTCCACTCCAGCATCTAGAAGTTGGTTAATAGGTAAAGATACGTGTACTTGGTGCCCTGCCCAAGATAGCGAACCAAGTCCTAATAACCCTGCTAAATGGTGATTTAACATAGATTCTACTTGGAACCAAGATAATTTTGGAGCAGCTTTGTGATAATGAAACCAACCAGCAAACAGCATTAATGCTGCAAAGATCAATCCACCAATTGCAGTACAGTAAAGTTGTAATTCACTTGTTATTCCAGATGCTCTCCAAATTGGGAAGAATCCAGATGTTATCTGTATTCCTCTAAAACCTCCACCTACGTCCCCATTCAATATTTCTTGGCCTACTATAGGCCAAACCACTTGAGCACTAGGTTTTATATGAGTGGGATCCGCGAGCCATGCTTCATAATTGGAAAAACGAGCCCCATGGAAATACATACCACTTAACCAAATAAAGATGATCGCTAATTGACCAAAATGAGCACTAAAAATTTTGCGAGAAATTTCTTCTAAATCTTCGGTATGACTATCAAAATCATGAGCATCCGCATGTAAGTTCCAAATCCAAGTAGTAGTTTCAGGATCCCCTTTTGCTAATGTCCTTGAAAAATGTCCGGGGTTAGCCCATTTTTCAAAAGAAGTTTTGATAGGATCTCTCTCCACCATAATCTTAACTTCTGATTCCGGTGAACGCATAATCATAGAGTTCTCCTTTGTTAGGATGAAACAAAAAAGAGACCCGCCAACTGGAATTAGTAAATGATAAATCTCAAACCAATTCTTTGTTTATTTTCGAATTTAGAACTGGAACGATTTGAAAAAGAAAATGGAACTAGGGCGGGTGTTCGTTTTTTATTATGACACATTGAAAGGGGCGCTTAATGGACTATTCAGATTCAAAAAAGCCTTTTGAATTTTTGAATTATATAGTCTATTCTATCAAATAGTTTCTACAAAGCCTGGGGTGGACATAATTGGTCCAACCCCTACCCTTTACAGTCTAGATCCCATTGATAACATATACATTTACTTTCCTTTAATATCGATTTTCCTTTTCTGAAAATATTCAATCAAAACGTCCTGTAATTTTTAACCAATTTTGTGCTTCGATGTAATTAGCTGGAGCTAATAGTATAGCTTGTTTCCAATATTCTGCAGCTTGATCAAACCAAACCTCTGCTGCTTCAGGATCTCCCTGGTTAATAGCTTGTTCTCCTCGGTCAGAATAGGTTATTATTTTCCTTTCCTTAGAACCGTACTTGAGAGTTTCCTTCCTCATACGGCTCAATCAACTCTTGAGTCCTTTAACGAAAAAAAAAAAAAAAAAACACTCGAAAGTGGGGAAATCTATTCAAACTAATCGCAGGACCAGAAGTTACTAAACTGAGTTTCAAACTTTACTAAATTTTTAGTTTTCTCTTTTCTCCTACCACCTTGTGAATTCCAAAAAAAAGTCTTTGTGTGAGAGAGGGGGTACCTATCCCCGTATAGAATTTGAAAAAAGTACTTTCTTAGAAAAGTACTTACTTGCCGTCTTTAGGACCTAATACTACACCACTGCGCAATACTTATGAAAGAAAAAGAATAAACTTTATTACATAAGTAAATCCCTTTATGAGCAGATCTAATTGTATCAACTCCAAAAATTCAAAATTGATCTTTATGGTGCTTTTTCCCCTTATAGTTTCAATTACTTTCTCCATAGAAACAAATATAAGCTTTTTTAGCATCCTACCCGGGTAGGGGACCCCTTTTGTTTTTTTTTTTTGCTACAGCTGATACAGCCCAACTGTTGTTATTTAAGAGTAGTGGCAATATGTAGAAAGCCTTTTGGTTTGTTTTTAACTAACTTAATTCTATCCTACAGATAGACGCACGTAATGACAGATCAAAGCTGTATTATTAAAGGCTTGTGGTAACGTTGGATTTCGTTCTAATGCCTGGAAATAATATTCCAAAGCCTTGGCATGCTCCCCATTACTAGTATGTACAAGTCCTATATTATATAATATATAACTTCGGTCATAAGGATCAACTTCCAATCGCATTGCTTCATAATAATTTTGAAGAGCTTCTGCATATTCTCCTTCTGATTGTGCTGACATTCGTTACGGTCGTTCTTATTGATTCAACTTTTAATAATCTCCGGTTCAAAACCGTACTTGAGATTCTCATCTCATACGGCTCCTCCTTTCTTTTACATAATAAAAAAAAAAAAGAAGAATAAGCAACATCTAAAAATTAGAAGGGACTAGTATGTTTTGAATCAAAATCTAGCCATCCTTTTCAGAAAGAGTCTTTTCAACACCTTCTACTCTTTGTTTGTTCTTACTGCTTTGCACTTTTAAACAGGGTTTAATCACTTCAACAAAATTCGATGGTTCTTTTGGTATCCGAAATACAAACAAGATGGTTTTGGATTGTCTCAACCATTCGAATTAACCCTCATTAAGGGCTACAAAAAAAATAGTAAGTGAAATCAAATCTAACGAAGCTTTTCATTGGTCGATTCCTATATGTAATGTCTTTCCTTTATGCATTTATTTATATTATACAGTATATACAATACGTATCCTTTTGCTTAATATTCTACTATGTAGATCCAAAGACGCATTAATCCGGGATACAGGGCAGAAGGAGTTGCTCTTTTTCAAAGACTCACCTTCACTAAACATAAGTTTTTTGACCTTACATCGAAGGTTTATTCGAAAGAAAAAAAAAAAGGCCAAAAAATCAAATCACACCATCTCTGTAGTAAGCAAAGGCTTGTTTTTCTGTTAAAACCGTTGGAATTATTTTTAATATAATATCTGCTAATATTGTGAACGTTTTATCTATAAAGTTCTCATTTTTTTGAGATCTGGGCATAGTGATCAAATTGTTTTTTTTTTTTGCTTCAGTTCCTTTTGGAATGAGTTTCATCACATAGAAATGCTTACTACAAAAATAATAGAATAGGAAATTCCAATTCCATAAGTTTTTATGGGGAGGAGATTACCCGAGGAAAGATGGTCGAGTGGTTCAAGACGTAGCATTGGAAATGCTATATAGACTTATGTCTACCGAGGGTTCAAATCCCTCTCTTTCCGCATTTCCCGTTTTTTCTCTTTTGGAAAAGAAAAGATCGAAACCCCATTTTTTGGATTAAATCCGTCGAGAATAATATTCTATAACTAGCATTTCTTTAATTTTTAATTGAAGATCTTTTGTATCTATAATTTTGTTAACTATTCCTTTATTTTGTGACAAATTGAAGGTCAGATAATGTGGTACTCTATTTCTATTTTTCCAAAGTTGACCCCAACTTTTTTTCATTCGAATTCTCAGTCTTTCTGGATCTTTTCCTTTTAAAGTTATAATATCTTGGGGTTTACAACGATAACTTGGTATATCCACTATATGATGATTGACTAAAATATGTCTATGATTAACTAGTTGCCTGGCTCCAGGAATAGTACGAGCTATACCTAATCGAAAAAGAATATTATCTAAACGCATTTCAAGTAATTGAAGTAAGACCTGGCCTGTTGACCCCTGAGCATTTTTAGCAATATGAACATATTGCCGTAATTGTCGTTCTGTTAAGCCATAATGAAAACGAATTTTTTGTTTTTCTTGTAAACAAACGAGATATTGAGATTTTTTCCACCAGGGTCGAGAAGATCGGTGAACACGTTTTTTATATTTAGGTCTTTTACTCGTAAGTCCTGGTAATGTTTTAAGACGGCGTATGATTTTGAACCGAGGTCCTAAATAACGGGACATAAAAAGCATTCCTTTTCCTTCCATTTCACAAATTTTTCTTTTGTTAGAATAATATGTTAGACCTTATCCGGCCTATATCTTGTTTCATGACAAGGTAGCAGCAATTTTTTTTTACTTTTGAAACGTTAGGCCCTTTCTTCTAAATTCATAATATCTTCAAAACGATTATATCTTCAAAAATCTTATGGGCATATAGAACTACTTTACGATATAATATGTCATTCTGACAAGCAAATTAAAAAAAAAAAAGAAGAAATAGTTGGATTAATCCATTAAGTCCATTCTCAAACAATTACAGATTTCAAAAAAGTTCAATTCAAAACAATTCTAAAAAATTAGATTATGGAAGTTAATATTCTAGCACTTATTGCTGTTGCACTTTTTATTTCGATTCCTACTGCTTTTCTAATCATCATTTATGTAAAAACAATCAGCGAAAACAATTGATTGATTACAAATTCGTTTATAAATATTAGTAGTCGTATCAAAAAAAAGATTGATACGACTACTAATATACCCCGTATTAAAAAGCATTAGATTCTTTTTTAGAGTCCACTTCTTCCCCATACTACAAGTGAAAGCGAAAAGGTAAACACTACCATTAAAGCAGCCCAAGCAATACCGGTTATATCCATATAAAAAATTTCCTTTTTTATTACTAATGATAAGAAAATTAATAACAATTGTGCAAAGTAGAAAAGATCGGAGATTTCAATTAAATAATAGTTAAAAAAGTTTCTTGACCACAAAAAAGTAGGCGACACCCAGATTTGAACTGGGGGATCAGGGATTTGCAGTCCTCTGCCTTACCACTTGGCTATGCCGCCAAACCCATCAACTTTTAGTAAAATAATGTTTGTTTCATTCTTGATTTTGTATGTTTACTATAGTCTAAAACAAAAACTCTAAAACAAAAACCAATGCAAGTCAAAATAAAACCTCTTTTTTCTAAGTGCCAAATCCATAAAAAAAACAGTTTTTCTCTATATGAGTTCTATATAAAAGAAAAGAATTAAAAAAAAAGAAAATGTTTATGTTTACAATTCCCGATTTTAGTCAAATACAAATGAAAGGGTTTTTCCGTTTCATTGAAAAGGATATATTTGAAAAACTAGTTGATTTTCCACAAATTTCTAATACTGAAAAAGAAGTCAAATTTTTTTTTGGTAAAAATTATAAAATCATGGAACCCCCAACAACAGAAAGGAATGCGGTATATCAACGTTTTACATTTTCTTCAAAATTTTATGTACCAGGAATTTTTATTTATTGGAAACAAATGAAAAGAAAAAGAATGATATATCTCGGAGATATTCCTTTGATGAATGATCATGGAACATTTGTAATAAATGGAAATTATAGGGTCGTAGTTAATCAAATAATAAGAAGTCCCGGTATCTACTATAGTTTAGAACAAAAAAAAGCTGGAAATATATATACTGGCACTCTAATCTCTGATTGTGGAGAAAGGTTGAAATTCGAAATTGATATCAAAAAAAAACTATGGGTTCGTATAAGCAGAAAGAAAAAAGTTTCTATTTTAGTTTTCTTATTCACTATGGGTCTAAAAATTGAAGAGGTTCTTTATAATACTTATAATCTAACAGGGTTTGAAGGTTGGGAATTAATTTGGAACGAAAAAATGAAACAAAAACTTTCACGAAAGGGGGGTCCCATTCTTACCTTTTATGAAGAACTCGAATCCATGAAATGCGATAGTAGTGATTTTGCTTTTTCAGAGTTTCTATATAAGAAATTGACTAACTTTATTTCAAAAAGATGTGAATTAGGAAGAATTGGTAGACGAAATCTAAATCAAAAGTTAAACCTCGATATACCTGATAACGAAATTTTTTTATTACCGCAAGATGTATTAGCTATTGTAGATTATCTGATTAAAGTAAGTTATGGTTTGGGTACGATCGATAATATCGATCACCTTCAAAATCGACATTTCTGTTCCGTGTCAGATTTCTTAAAAAAAGAAGTTGGATTAGCTCTAAATCGTGTGAAAGTTTTAATTCAAAAAAATATGCAAACAATAGAAATACTTGAAAATACCCAGAATAAACAAATAATGTTCCCAGAGTTTCCATTTATTTCCACCCAATTAACAAGAACTTTGAAACATTTTTTTGGGTTACACCCCCTATCACAATTTTTAGAGCAAACGAATCCGTTAGCAGAAATACTTCATGGAAGAAAAGTTAGCTTTTTAGGCCCTGGAGGTTTAACGGAGCGAACTGCTAGTTTTCGCGCACGAGATATTCATCCTAGTTATTATGGACGTTTTTGTCCAATTAATACTCCTGAAGGGCAGAATGCCGGGCTTATCGCCTCACTTGCAAATTCCGTAAACGTTGATGATTTTGGTTTTTTAAAAAGTCCATTCTATAATGTAACGAAAAAATCCAATGAAGACCATATGGTTTCTTATCTATTGCCAAATGAAGATAAAAATTACCGAATAGCTTTAGAAAATTTGTTGGCGGTAGATCATAAACTTCCAGAAAAGAAAAATACTCCAACTCAATATCGCCAAGATTTTCTATCTGTTGCATGGGAACAAATCCATTTCAGAAGTATTTTGCCTTTACAATATTTTTCCATTGGAGTTTCTCTGATTCCTTTTCTAGAACACAATGATGCGACTCGCGCTTTAATGGGTTCAAATATGCAGCGTCAAGCTGTCCCATTACTTCAACCAGAAAAATGCATTGTTGGAACTGGCCTAGAAGGCCAAGTAGCACTCGATTCAAGAATTTTAGCAACAAGTATTCAAGAAGGAAGAATCGAATATTTTGATTCGAAGACTATTGTGTCATCCCTGAACAGAAAAACAATAGAAACAATTTTAGAGATATATCAACGCTCTAATAGCAATATTTTGATTCATCAAAAACCTCAAGTAAATCAGGGTAACTATGTGAAAAGAGGGCAATTTATGGCAGATGGTTCGACCACAATAGGAGGGGAGCTCTGCTTAGGAAAAAATATATTAGTAGCGTATATGCCGTGGCAAGGATACAATTTTGAAGACGCAATCCTTATCAATGAACGTCTTATCTATGAAGAAATTTTTACTTCTTTTCATATTACAAGGTATGAAACTATGATTTATATGGCAGAGTGTGAGATTTTAACAAAAGAAATACCTCAAATCGAAGCTTACTCACTTCGGCATTTGGATGAAAATGGTATTGTTAGGGTAGGTTCTTGGATACAACCGGGTGATGTTTTAGTGGGCAAATTAAAACCTCGTTCCTCCCAGGAAGTCTTGCGTTTTCCAGAACTAAAATTATTACAAGATCTTTTTTGTACTCCTCGGACAAAAGAAACTTGTCTAAAAGCAAATGGCAAAGGTCGAGTTATTGATGTAAATTGGATCAAACTTCAAACATTATGGCAAGATAATTTAAGAAAAAGCCATCACGAAGATGATGATATAAAAGATGATTTTGAAAAAAATGATCAAACTGACCCTGGGGAGAATGATTCAGAAAAAGTGCATGTATATATTTTACAAAAACGTAAAATACAAGTAGGCGACAAAGTCGCCGGAAGGCACGGTAATAAAGGAATTATTTCCAAAGTTTTGTCTAGGCAAGAAATGCCGTTTTTACAAAACGGGAAACCTGTAGATATGATATTAAACCCTTTGGGAGTACCTTCTCGGATGAATGTAGGACAAATTTTTGAGTGTTTACTTGGTTTAGCAGGAACCTTAATGAACAAACAGTATAGAATACCACCCTTTGACGAAAGATATGAGCAAGAAGCTTCTAGAAAATTAGTTTTTAATGAACTTCACAAAGCTAGTGAACAAACAGTGAATCCATGGGTTTTCGAACTGGAACATCTTGGAAAAACCAAGATTTTTGATGGAAAAACAGGAGAAATTTTGGAACAACCTGTAACCGTAGGAAAAGCTTATATGATGAAATTAATTCATCAAGTTTATGATAAAATGCACGCCCGTTCCACCGGAAGTTATGCAAGGATAACACAACAACCTGTACAAGGAAAATCAAAAGGAGGAGGTCAACGACTTGGAGAAATGGAAGTTTGGGCTTTAGAAAGTTTTGGTGTTGCTTCTATTTTACAAGAGATGCTTACTGTCAAATCTGACCATCTAAAAACTCGTACTAAAATACTTAGATCCATATTAGATGGGCATTCAGTACCTAAAGCTGAAACTGCTACGGAGTCCTTTCGCGTGCTTATTCGAGAATTACGATCTTTAGCTTTAGAATTGAATCATACTATTATATCAGAAAAAAACTTTCAGATAGAAAATAAATTCAATTTCAATCAAATTGCTTATGATTGACTCAAAGAAAAAACATCAAAAACTGAGAATTACATTAGTTTCGCCTGAACAGATTCGTGCTTGGTGTGAAAAAACTTTACCCAATGGAGAAAAGGTTGGACAAGTACTCAATCCAAGGACTATCGACTTAGTAACAAATAAACCAAAAAGAAACGGATTATTTTGTGAACGGATTTTTGGACCCGTGAAAAATGGAGTTTGTGCTTGTGAAAAAAAGCCTGGAGAAGAAAAGAAAGGCTTCCCCTTTGGAGATCGGAAAAAGAAAAAAACTTCCATTTGTGAACATTGTGGAGTTGAGCTTGTAGACTCTCGAGTTCGAAGATACCGAATGGGGTACATTCAATTAGTATGTCCAGTAACTCATATCTGGTATTTCAAACGCATCCCTAGTTATATCGCGATGTTAATTGGGAAAAAAAATTCCGAAATAAAAGACCTAGTATACTGCAACGTGTGACTTGATCCTAAGTTCCGACTATACAGACCAAACTGTCATTCTAGCTATCATTAGAATGCTCTCAATTCTGACATGTCTTCCTCAGAATGAATACCATGAAGCTTAGAAAATAGTGAGAAATAGAAATTAGTCCAAGGTTTTATCTGCTTTTTGGCTTCGGTAAAATCTTTTTTTTAGGGATTAGTCTCTTTAAGTTGAATCAGTTTCCTCTCTAAAATAGACGCTAGCTATGGTTATAGAAATATAATCGTTGCATATAACTTTTCATAAGTATTCTAACCATCGAAGTGGGACAGAGACCTAAAAGATTAAGTTCAAAAAAAAAAAAAAACGAACAACAGACAAGTAAACCCCAAGTCTAAAAAATTTTTTTTTCGAAAAAAAACTATTGGGAAAAGACTACTCAATAATTCTATTTTTAAATTTTGCTAATTTTAGAACGTGAGCAATGGGTACTTTTTTGGATAGTTTTCTTTTGCTTATCCAAGCTAAAGAGAAGTTTTTTACCAAAACTTTTTAGAGTGACTTGAGTCGTATGAAAAGATAACTTTCACGTCCGATTCTAGAGGGAGATAGATAATCTATCCAAATATTTTTCTTGCTAGGCCCACAACTAATAGACCTACTATATCACGATTCCGGGGTCTATTACAACATGAAGACATTCCATCGTGGATGGATTTTATTGTTCCTTATATTTCTGGTTGGAATTTTGTCGAATTTCAAGAAAGAGAAATAGCTATTGGTGGAAATGCTATACAGAAACAATTAACTGGTTTGGATCTTCGTATTCTTCTGGATCAGTCATATATTGAATGGAAAAAGCTCTTAAAAAATTACAAAATTCAAAGAGGTAAAAACAAAATACAACAAAGAAACCATTTTTTGAGCAGACGCATAAAATTTGCTAAATATTTGATCCAAGCAAAAATCCAACCAGAATGGATGGTTCTATGTTTATTACCAGTTCTTCCCCCCGAATTAAGACCTATTTTTGCTTTGGGTCAACAAATGGTTGTGGAGTCAGATTTGAATAAACTTTATCAAAAAGTTCTTATTCGGAATAAGAATCTTCAAACTAGTTTCGAAATGCAAGGCGGTCCCTTTTATTCAACAGGAGATTTCTTGACTCTTCAAAAACGATTACTCCAAGAAGCCGTAGATGCACTTCTAGACAATGATAGAACCGTCGGACAACCGAGAAATTTTCATAATAGACCATATAAGTCATTTTCGGATGTGATTGCGGGTAAAGAAGGAAGATTTCGTACAAATTTACTTGGAAAACGAGTAGATTATTCAGGTCGATCCGTTATTATAGTGGGTCCTTCTCTGGCATTGCATCAATGTGGGTTACCTCGAGAAATGGCAATCAAGCTTTTTCAACCTTTTTTAATTCGTAGTCTTATTGGACGAGGTTTTGCTTCCAATCTGAGAGCTGCTAAAAATTTGATTCAAAAACGGAAAAACATTGTTTGGAAAATACTTAAAAAAGTAATGCTGGGGCACCCTGTATTGTTAAATCGAGCACCTACTCTCCACAAATTTGGAATATTAGCGTTTCAACCAATTCTAGTAAAAGAGCATGCCATTCGTTTACATCCATTAGTTTGTACGGGATTTAATGCAGACTTTGACGGAGACCAAATGGCTGTTCATGTACCTTTATCTCCAGAAGCTATTGTAGAAGCCCGTTTACTTATGTTTTCTTATACAAATATTTTATCTACAAGTCATGGAAGTCCTATTACAATACCAACACAAGATATGCTTCTTGGACTTTATATATTAACTGTTGAAAAACCACAAGATATTTACGAAATAAGATATCACCCATTTCAATCAAAAGAGATCATTTTTTTTAGAAAAAAGAATACTTATTTCTTAAGTTTTAATCATGTGTTCATAGCATTTCAAAAAAAACAAGTCCAGTTAAACAACCCTTTATGGTTGAAATGGAAAGTAGCAAATGGAAGTATTCTTACCCCAACAGCCCGAGAAGTCCCTATTGAAATTCAATATCACCCTAAGGGCTTATCTCAGCAAATTTATGAACATTATGTGACTCAAAACGATCGAATAGAACAAATTATTTGTATATATATTCGAACGACCGTAGGTCGTGTTCTTTTCAATCGAGAAATCAAAAATGCTATAAAAACAACCTCAAAGCTTTTTGAATCCTCTCAAACGACGCCCGCTTTCTAAATCTCTTATCTTTTATGTGTACAGAGAGATCAAGGAGGTCTTTTATTTGAGGACTGGAATACTTTGCTGAATTAGATAATTGCGGAGGTTTCTTGTTATGAAACAAAAAAACCAAGTTCATTTTTATAATAAAGTGATGGATATAACTGCCATGAAAGAGCTTATTCAAAAATTAATTGATCTCTTGGGAATGACATGTACATCGCATATTTTGGATCAATTGAAATTTTTGGGGTTTCACCAAGCTACTGAAGCATCTTTTTCATTAGCAATTGATGATCTTTTAGCAGTGCCATCGAAAGGATGGCTTGTTAAAGAAGAAGACCAACAAGCTTTTTATTCGGAAAAGCAAAATATTCTCGGCAATTTGCATACAGTCGAAACATTACGTCAATTAATGGAAAGATGGCATACTACAAGTGAATTTTTGAAAGAAGAAATGCACCCTAAATTTCATATAATAGAACCTTTGAATCCAGTCTATATGATGTCTTTCTCGGGAGCTCGGGGAAATAAATCTCAAGTTCACCAATTACTAGGTATGCGAGGGTTAATGTCAGATCCCCAAGGAAAAATCGTGGATCTACCCATTCAGGGCAATTTCCAGGAAGGGCTCTCTTTAACAGAATATATAATTTCCTCCTATGGAGCTCGTAAAGGAGTTGTGGATACTGCTATACGAACAGCGGATGCTGGCTATATTACACGTAGACTTGTTGAAGTCGTACAACATATAGTTGTACGTAAAATTGATTGTGGTAGTACTCAAGGTATTTTTTATAGTCCCCATACAAAGATCGGAAAAATCAATTTTTTGAACAAGATAATGGGGCGTGTATTAGCAGATCATGTATATATAAATAAAAGATGTGTTGCTACGCGCAATCAAGAAATTAGTGCTGGACTTTTTAAGCAATTCGTCAGTCTTTCGGTCCAATCAATATCTATACGAAGTCCTTTTACTTGCAAAAGTCTATCTTGGATTTGTCAATTATGTTATGGTCAAAGTCTTAGTCACAATAACTTGATCGAATTGGGAGAAGCAGTAGGTATTATTGCCGGTCAATCTATCGGGGAACCGGGAACTCAATTAACATTAAGGACTTTTCATACCGGAGGAGTTTTTACAGGTAATATCGCAGGAACTATACGAGCGCCTTTCAACGGAAGGATTCAATTCAATCCAAAGTTAGTTTATCCTATTCGTACATATTATGGGCATCCTGCTTATATTTGTTCTAAAAGTTTATTTTTAATTATAAAGGATAGCGGTGATAAGTTGGATTATTCGATTATTCCAACAAAAAGTTGGATTTTTGTTCAAAATTACCAAAATGTAGAATCGGAACAACTTATTGCTGAAATTCATACTAAAATTTCTTTTTTAAAGGAAAAAGTTATTAAATATATATATTCAGAATTAAACGGAGAAATGCACTGGAGTACTCTTCTATGGCATGAACCAAAAAATGTCCAAGGTAATGTTCATTGTACACTTGAAGCGGGTCATTTATGGATATTATCAGGAACTATATGCAAACCAAGACTAGCTTTTCCGTTTCCTAAAGATCAAGATCAAGTAACTATTCCCTTGCTGATTACCAAACAGCAAAATGATTTCGACTCTTCTGTAGACAATTTACTACAATATTTGTCCTTTTATCGTTCCGAAGAAAAATTCATTCAAAATAAATTAAATAAATTTTTTATCTCTATTCCAAAATTTTTGGATAATTTTGATTGCAATATTAAAGGAAAGAAACAAAAAAATCGCATTCTGGTTCCATTGCTTACTGTTTCAAAAAGACAAAAAAAGGAACATAGACTACTTTTTCCTAATTGTATTCTAAAAATTTCCCGAAATGGTCTTTTGAATAGAAATACAAGTTTCTATATATGGAACAATTCTCAATATAAGATTGTGAACTCAGAATTTCTAGAATGTATTTATTCGTCTAACAAATTTTTCTTGCTTGATCATATTTTTTGTCGAGTAGACACACAAAAAATCGGTAATAAAAAAAAACAAGTTTTTGGACTAGTCCAATTTCACAAAAAAAAACCAACTATTTTTGCGAAAATATTATCCATAAACATCTATTTTTATAGCTATAGAAAGATCAAAAAATCTTTACACATATTTAGACGCAAACAAAAAAATATTTTTAAAGAATTGCAACTAGAAAGGAACTATTTTCAAAAAAAAAGGGCTTACAAGAAAAAATCATTTGTATTACTACAAACCACCCTAGAATATCAAAAACCTAAGAATTCATCAAAAGTACGCTTTTGTACAGATCTTTTTAGAGAAGAAAACAAGTTACATATAAAAGAGAACAATTTTTTCCATGAAATCAAAAATCTCAAAACGAATGTTCATCTGATTTGGAATTGTTTAATTTTGATTTGGGAAAACAAATCGATAAAACCTAGGGAACCTAGGGCTTATACATGTATTACGTCCATACGAACAAAGAAGATTATTATCGACATGATTGAACTTAGTTTGACTCCGATAAATCAAAAACACAATCTAAAAAATTTAGTAATATTTTTTCATCAAGCTAAACTTTTATCTTCCAGCAAAAAGTATACAGCAACTTTTCGTTCATTATCTAAGGAAGATAAAAGTTTGTCTTGGATTATTCTAGCAACATCTGATTATTTTCAAATAAAACTATTACAAACTTTAGATATCATAAACGAATTTGAAGAAGTAAGTTTTTTAGGGCATTTATATCGTATTCATAAAGTTTTTCTAAATTGTAAGAAAAGATTGTTTAAGAGTCTTTACAACTATTTAAAAGTTTTCGAAGCCCCTAAATGTTATATTATGGACGAAAATAGCAAATTTTGGGAATCTCCAACAAAAAGAATTACTTTTTTTTCAAATTCAAAAAAGAACTGTGAGCAAAAATTTCCAATAAAAAATCTTGGCCAATTGCTTTGGCAAAAATTTGCTATATCAAGAAATGAATCATTTTCAGAATCGGGACAAATTATCGTTATTCGTGAAAAATCTTTAATAGTGCGATTAGCTAAACCCTACTTGGCTACTCCAAAATCTACTATTCATGGTAATTACGCAGAAATGATTAACCAAGGAAATTCGTTAATAACCTATTTGTATGAAAGATTTCAATCTAGTGATATAACACGAGGTCTTCCAAAAGTGGAACAATTTTTAGAGGCACATTCAAAAAATCCTGTAGTACAAAGTTTAGAAAATAGCTTTCGAAAATGGAACCAAGATATGACAATAACTCTTGGAAGTTTTTGGGGTTTAGTCATAAGTACTAAAATAACTTTGACGCAAGGTCAAATTCATTTAGTCAATCAAATACAAAAAGTTTATCAATCTCAAGGAGTAGATATATGTGAGAAACACTTAGAGCTTATTATACAGCAAATGACCTCAAGAGTACTTGTGTCTAAGGACGTAATGCTTAATGTTTTTTTACCAGGAGAGCTCGTTTTCTTTTCGCGAGCACAAAAACTAGATCGGGCTTTCGACGAGGTAATCCACTATCAAACAAAAATTTTGGGGATAACAAAATCATCTTTTGAAACTACAAGTTTTATATCGGAGGCCAGTTTTCAGGAAACTACTCGAGTTTTAGCTAAAGCTGCTTTTCAAGGTCGGATTGATTGGTTGAAAGGACTGAAGGAAAATTTGATTCTCAGTAGTAAAATACCCGCCGGTACTGGAAAATGGAAAAAAAAAAATCAAAAGGTTTCAAAAAGCGAAACTAAACAAAAAAATCTTCGTTTTTTTTTCTATTCTAAAAAAAGAATAGAAAACTAAAAATTTAGAAAAGTCATAGATTCCGTAGGAATGGAAATTCTTTTAGAGAAGAGAAAAGCAAAACATGACAAACGTTTTCAAAAAAAAAAGGCGTGTTTCTAAAAAGAATGTTTTCAAAGATATGATAAAAGTAGCAGTTCATCTCGGACATCAAAAAAATGAGTTGAATCCGAAAATGCGTTGTTATATTTTGACTGAACGTGGAAATTTACATATTATCAATCTAGTTCGAACAATTCTTTTTTTATCTGAAGCTTGCGATCTTATAATGGATGCCGCGAGAAAACGAAAGGAATTCCTTCTAGTTGGCACGAAAGGGTATGCAGCTGATTTAATAGCATCAACTGCCAAAAAAACTGGATGTCATTATATCAACTACAAATGGCAGGGTGGCTTGTTAACGAATTGGTCTACCACAAAAGAAAAACTTGAGAGGTTTAGAAATTTGAAACAAAAATATAAGTCGGGGCTGTTCCATCGAAGACGTACGAAAAAAGAAATTGCACTTATTGAAAAGCAATTAGAACTTCTACAACAGTATTTAGAAGGAATTTTCTATATGAAAAAGTTACCTGATATTGTAATAATCGTTGATCAACAAAAGGAATCTACTGCTGTTAGAGAATGCAGAGCGCTGGGCATTCCCACAATTAGTTTAGTTGATACTAATTGTGATCCAGATTTCGTAGATATTCCAATTCCAGCCAATGATGATGCCCGTGGATCCGTTGGATTAATTCTGAACAAATTAATGTCAGCTGTTTCTTCTGGTTATAATAATTAGTCAAATCATTTTTCGAAGTAAGCGCAAAGCTCGCTCTTCATTTTTTTTTTTTTTTTTTAGTGAAAATTCAGAAATCATTCCTTCAGAAAAAATAAGTGATTTTTTTGAAAAAGGATAATATGAACATATTGCAAAATAGTATTAGTATACTAAATAATTTCAATCATTTTGGAGAAATTTCTGGTGTAGAGGTAGGCCAACACTTGTATTGGCAAATAGGCGGGTTTCAAGCTCATGGACAAGTACTTATAACTTCTTGGTTTGTTATTGCTATTTTACTAGGTTTCGCTATTATAACTATTCGAGATCCGCAAACTATTCCAACCGGAAAACAAAATTTTGCTGAATACATTCTTGAATTTCTTCGGGATTTGACCAGAACTCAAATTGGCGAGGAACATTATGTTTCTTGGCTTCCTTTTATTGGAAGCTTATTTTTTTTTATCTTTGTTTCTAACTGGTCCGGTGCTCTTGTTCCTTGGGGTATTTTTCAAATACCGCACGGCGAATTGGCTGCACCTACAAATGACATTAATACTACAGTTGCTTTAGCTTTACTTACGTCAGTAGCCTATTTCTATGCGGGTCTTTCAAAAAAAGGATTAAGTTTTTTTGGTAAATATATTCAACCAACTCCAATATTGTTACCAATTAATATCTTAGAAGATTTTACCAAGCCTTTATCACTTAGTTTTCGACTTTTTGGAAATATTTTGGCAGATGAATTAGTAGTCGCCGTTCTTGTTTCTCTAGTTCCTTTAGTTGTTCCTATACCTGTAATGTTTCTAGGATTATTCACAAGCGGAATTCAGGCTCTCATTTTTGCGACTCTCGCTGCAGCTTATATAGGTGAATCCTTAGAAAATCATGATTAAATCATTTATAGGAATCCAATCTTAATAAAATATTCAATGGACTAAGCTGAAAAAAAGTATACTAACTAGGTTTTTAGTATTATCAACTATTCAATACATTTTTTTAAGTAAAAGGAGATTATTATGAATCCTATTATTTCTGCCGCTTCTGTTATTGCTGCTGGGTTAGCCGTCGGACTTGCTTCTATTGGGCCGGGTGTTGGCCAAGGGACTGCTGCCGGTCAAGCTCTAGAGGGTATTGCGAGACAACCTGAAGCAGAAGGTAAAATACGAGGTACATTATTGTTAAGTTTAGCATTTATGGAAGCTTTAACTATTTATGGGTTAGTTGTTGCTTTAGCACTGCTATTTGCTAATCCTTTTGTTTGAGAATTCAATCTCCCCTCTACGGAATTACTTGTCCTGGAGGGGCTGCCTCGAAACAAAAGTTTTCTACTGTTACTCTCTGAATAAGTAATGAGATCATAAATACCAAAAATTGAGCTGTTTATTTATAAACTTTTCTAAATTAATAAAACTAAGTACAAAAGGTGTTGGAATGACGGAATTTTTGATTTTGCAAAATTTTTATCTATAAGGGGAGACCATATGAAAAAAGTAATTGATTCTTTCGTTTATTTAAGCTATTGGCCCTTAGCTGAAGGCTTTGGATTAAATACTAATATTTTGGAAACAAATATAATCAATTTAAGTGTAGTGTTTGGCATACTCATATTTTTTGGAAAGGGAGTGTGTGCGAGTTGTAGTTTTGAATAATATAGCTGAGATGAACCAGCTGCGCTTTCAATAAGATACAAAAGTGCATAATCTCAACGAATTACTTCTATACGGGGACTAGAGAAGTACTACCGCATTTCGTAATTAATGAGTACGGAGAATGTTCGTTGAATGGTTAAAGCAGAACTGCTTAAAGTCCAAATTGAATAGAACAGGGTGTATTCTTTCCACCACTGTGTCTAGTGTTGTGTTAAAGGACATAGTTGGAGATTACTCCACTAGATAGATAATATTCATATCTCTGGAAACAGTAAAAGAATCGGGATCTCCCAATTTATGTGAAGTTGAACTAACAACCTACACAAAAGAGATATTATTCAAAGGAAAAAAACAACTTTGTCAAACAAAAAGAAAAAAAAAAATTCCCCCTTGACAAAAGAGTCTTCATAGTTAAAAGATGTTTCATACCTCTTAAGCAGAAAGGCAGGCTTGGTACCGGAAACTGAGCAAGAGAGCCGAATGAAATGAAAATTTCATGTTCGGTTTGGGAAGAGATTATTTATTCAAATTTCGGGGATTAAAGAAGAGATGATCTACTTTCATTAAGTAATCTATTAGATAATCGTAAACTCAAGATTTGTCAAACTATTCAAAATTCAGAAGATTTATGTAACGGAGCTGCCGATCAACTTGAGAAGGCTCGAGCTCGGTTACGAGATGTTGAAAAAAGAGTAAATGAAATTCGAAAAAACGGATACCTACAAATTGAAGAAGAAAAAGAAAATCTCATTAAAGCTGCTTCAGCAAATTTAAAACAACTGGAAGATTCTAAAAATGAAACTGTTTGCTTTGAACAACAAATAGTAATTGATCAGGTAAGACAACAAGTTTCTTGTCAAGCTTTACGAAACGCTTTAATAACTTTAACTAACTGCTTGAATAACGAATTGCATTTATATATTATCGACTATAATATTGATCAGCTTAAAGACATGAAAAGAATTTTTGACTAGATAGGTTTTCCTTTTTTTCAAAACAGATATATTAGGAGGAGTCATGATAACTATTCGGCCTGACGAAATTAGTAGTCTTATACGTGACCAAATCGAGCAATATAATAACGAAGTCCAAGTGATTAATATGGGCATTGTACTTCAAGTAGGAGACGGTATTGCTCGTATTCATGGTCTTTGCGAAGTAATGGCAGGGGAATTGGTCGAATTTGAAGATGGTACAATCGGTATTGCTCTAAATTTAGAGACTAATAATGTTGGAGTTGTTTTAATGGGGGATGGTTTGACAATTAAAGAAGGAAGTTCCGTGAAAGCAACAGGTAAAATTGCGCAGATACCAGTAAGTGATGCTTTTTTAGGTCGTATTGTAGACGCTTTAGCCCAACCTATTGACGGCAGAGGTCCAATTTCTGCTTCGGAAGTCCGACTGATTGAATCTCCTGCTCCGGGTATTATTTCGCGCCGGTCCGTCTATGAACCTCTTCAAACAGGACTTATTGCTATTGATTCTATGATTCCTATAGGACGAGGTCAACGAGAATTAATTATTGGCGACAGACAGACTGGTAAGACAGCCGTAGCTACAGATACTATTCTTAACCAAAAAGGACAAAATGTTATATGTGTCTATGTAGCAATTGGTCAAAAAGCTTCTTCTGTAGCTCAAGTAGTTAAAACATTACGAGAACGTAGCTCAATAGAATATACTATTGTTGTATCCGAACCTGCAGATTCGCCTGCTACACTACAATATCTTGCTCCTTATACAGGAGCAGCTTTAGCTGAATATTTCATGTATAAAAAGCAACATACTTTAATAATTTATGATGATTTATCTAAACAAGCACAAGCTTATCGACAAATGTCTCTTCTATTAAGAAGACCACCTGGCCGGGAAGCTTACCCTGGAGATGTTTTCTTTTTACATTCGCGCTTACTTGAACGAGCAGCTAAATTAAATTATCAGTTGGGTGAAGGAAGTCTTACTGCTCTACCTATAGTAGAAACACAAGCTGGAGACGTTTCAGCGTATATTCCTACTAATGTAATTTCTATTACTGATGGACAAATTTTTTTGTCTGCCGATCTCTTCAATGCAGGGATACGCCCTGCCATTAATGTAGGTCTTTCTGTATCTAGAGTCGGATCCGCGGCTCAGATAAAAGCAATGAAGCAAGTAGCCGGAAAATTGAAATTAGAGTTAGCTCAATTTGCAGAGTTAGAAGCCTTTGCCCAATTCGCTTCTGATCTTGATAAAGGTACTCAAGATCAATTAGCAAGAGGTCAACGGTTACGCGAGCTACTCAAACAACCTCAATCAGCCCCTTTAAGTGTTGAAGAGCAAATAGCTACTATTTTTATTGGGACAAATGGATATCTAGATCGATTCGAAATTCAATTTGTTAAAAAATTTCTAGATCAATTACGAGAGTATTTAAAAAATAGTAAACCTCAATTCGGAGAAATTATACGTACAACTAAGACATTAACCGAAGAAGCAGAAACGATGTTAAGAGAAGCTATTAAAGAACAAATTGAACTTTTTGTTCTTCAATTAAAAAATAATGCGTCCAATAGGATTTGAACCTATATTTAAGGTTTAGAAGACCTCTGTCCTATCCATTAGACGATGGACGCTCTTTCTCTCTTTTTTTTCTATGTTGATCACGAGTTTTCGTGATCAACTTAGAAAAAAATTTTGAATTCCATTGTTTTCTAGAATAGCAGGTAGCATTTCATGGAAATGGAACCCGCATAATTAGCTTGGAAGGTTAAAGGTTATGACACATTTCGAATGCTTCTAATTGAGAATCGAACACGAAAATTTCATTTCATTTCATTCGGCTCATGGGGGATATCCAACTAGTAAAGGTTAGTTTCTCCCATATATGGGTTCATTTTTTTTTTTTGTTTTTTGTTAAGTCGATTTTTTGAAATGAAAAAAATAACTAGAAATTCCAACTTTCTGCTTGTTTCGTTATCTATTTATAGGTTTTGTGGTCTTCAGTAACCTAAGGGTCACCAAGTGCAAACTTTAAATAAACGAAAGTCATCTATAACTAAATTGAATTTTTATTCTATTTTGGAGGAATTACCCGCCTGTTTTCCTTTTTTTATAGCCTTCTGCAAAATTCATTGTTACAATGAAATAATAAGAATAATAAAATGTAAAGGAAAAACGAAATAAAAAAAAGGGGGGGACAAATGATATCAGAAGGTCAATTGTTGCTAGCCCTTGTTTTGGCTTTGATAACAAGTATTTTAGCTTTCCAATTGGGGAAAGAACTTTATGAATAATTATCTATTTAGTTTCTATCTAGAACAAAGAAAAAACTCTTTTTTTGTCAAGACACGATAACTTAATCTTTTTATATATTCACAGCAAGTGATGAACTTAATCTTTTTCTCGCTAGGAGAGATGGCTGAGAGGACCAAAGCGGCGGATTGCTAATCCGTTGTACGGACAATCCCGTATCGAGGGTTCGAATCCCTCTCTCTCCGTTATGTTATTATTATTGATTGAAATGAATTAACCCTCTTCTTTACGGCCAGGATTACGCCCTGGGTCATTTGATAGAAATCCAAAGATAAAAAGGGAAATAAAGAAAATCACTATTGTATAAACAAATACCTTAAGAGTAAGCATTGCGTAATCTCCGAGATCTTTAATTAGATTAATAAATAAAAACACATATTTTTTTTAGCGAAAACTTACGACTGCTTGCCAAACAAAAGCCAATAGAAAAAAAAACACGGGAATTATTGGCATTATATTCACAAGTGGATCAAAATTCGCATAAGCTTCGGGTAGTTTACAAAAAAAAAGATTGCTTGAAACAACAAAAGTATTTTGGAAAAAAAGAATAGTTAGCATTACAGGTCTCCATCAATCAGTTTTGAGTTTATATTGTTTAAAAAGGAATCGTTTGACTGAAAATTTTTTCAGACATTATTTTACTAGATCTAATAGAAAAAGATCAACCCCCCCCCCTCTCCTAATTTTTAACTTTTTCAAAATTATGACCAAATAATATCTAAGTTCTATTTATATTACACTACACAGTGTTGAAAAGCAGAAAACATAAAAATGGGACGTCGCCAAGCGGTAAGGCAACAGGTTTTGGTCCTGTTATTACAAAGGTTCGAATCCTTTCGTCCCAGAAAACTTTTCAGTCCAAAATATCTTTTCGGACTATGGATTCTTAGATATTATCCAAAAACCACGTTTATGAACTTGACAAATTCCTAGTTTGTTGGATATTATGCGAATACTGGCCCCTATCGTCTAGTGGCCCAGGACATCTCTCTTTCAAGGAGGCAGCGGGGATTCGACTTCCCCTAGGGGTACGAGAAAAGGAGTGGTTTAAAAAGTCTTTTCTCTTTCCGGGTCGATGCCCGAGTGGTTAATGGGGACGGGCTGTAAACTCGTTGGCATTATACCTACGCTGGTTCAAATCCAGCTCGACCCAAAGCTTTAGTTTCAATGTTGTTAGATAGAAAAGAGAACAAGCAGATACTTGCTGGGAAGGAAAAAAAGATCGGACCAAGTTTACTAAAAACTAAAAAAAGTAAAGGGATTGTAGTTCAATTGGTTAGAGTACCGCCCTGTCAAGACGGAAGTTGCGGGTTCGAGTCCCGTCAGTCCCGATCTATTCTATCAAGTTCTTTTTGCTATGAGTAAAAAGAACTTTTTCCATCTTTGATTTTGATATCTATCTGCAGATATTGTCTATACCTTCACATTTTCTTTCTATTCTAGAGATAACAGAAATAGGAAAAAGTCTGCTATCGAGATCGAACCGATTAGCATCACATTACAAGTGCGATGCTCTAATCTTTGAACTAAGCAAAACAGTCTAATGCTGCAATAGTTGATTTATGCGAAACTATTCTAGAACAAACTAATTTTTTCTTGAAAAAAAGAAACGTCTAGCTTTCTTTGTTTTTGAGTTTGAACATTTTGAAAATTTGTTGATCTGAATACTAGGCTTCTTACACTTAAGTAGAAGGGGATATGGCGGAATTGGTACACGCTACGGACTTGATTAAATTGAGCTTTAGTAGGAAATCCTACTAAATGATAGCTTTCCAATACAGGGAAACCCGAGATAGTTCGAATGGGCAATCCTGAGCCAAATCCAAGTCAGAGGATTCTCTGACTAAAAAAGGTAGATAGGTGCAGAGACTCGATGGAAGTTATTCTAACTATGAATATCATTCAAATCAACTGGATTTCATTTTCTAGAGAGAAAAGAAATCCGTTATAGAGCGAATAAAGAGAGAGCCCATTTCTACATGTTCTTTTCAGCACCAATGAAATTTGGAGTAGTCAGAAAATCCGTTGGTCTACGAGACCTTGAGGGTTCAAGTCCCTCTATCCCCAAGTTTGGGAAAATATTGCAAATATTAGTGTTGGATTGACTAATTTATTAGTTTATTTTAAAATAAAGGGTGAGCATAGTCATAGTAAGTTTAGTTATCACTCTGTGAGAAAAAATTCGTGTTACCGGCCGGGATAGCTCAGTTGGTAGAGCAGAGGACTGAAAATTCTCGTGTCACCAGTTCAATTCTGGTTCCTGGTATTCAATTCTGTTTTGATTACTATTAAGTAAAGTAATTTAAAGCTTTATCCTTATGCTGTGATTTCGATTAATTCTTTTTTTAGTCGAACCTTCTTGGTAAAGCAGAATCCAAATCATATTGTCTTGATGACTCTTCTTTTTGCTCGATATTTTTTTATATTTCTCACAAAATCTCATCCATCTTGCAAAGAGTTTTTCTTTGATGAACATAGACTAAGACCTAGATTTTGATTTCTTATACACCTCAAAGTTCATAAAGTAATAACCATTTTTCTGAGGTTTCATACTCGTTATATACTTTGAATGGAGATAAAACCGAGACCATATCATCTCAACTCAAATGAATCAATATTTCTATTGCTTCTAGTCATACTATTTTTCCCTCCTGATATATAAACAGATCCTTTTCTGTCAAGGTCATTTTTCATTTTATTGAATCAATTTGATGAGAAAAGGATGTTATCTATGTTTTAATATATCATTGTTTGCAAAAATGTTATTTATATGTATATGACCTACTTAACTCAGTGGTTAGAGTATCGCTTTCATAAGGCGAGAGTCATTGGTTCAAATCCAATAGTAGGTATCTTCTAAGACTGGCTCGAGCCCCCCCCGAAAAAAAGGGGGGGGAGCTCTAATTAGGTAAAACTGCGTTTATAGCTTCTAATCTGGTTCTAGCTCTTTTGATAGCTAGATCAACTTCAATTTTTTGTCTTTTGCCTAGAACTCGATTTGCGTTAGCTTTAGCTTGTTGAAAAACTTCCTGTGCCTCTTGAGGATCAATGTCAACACCCTTCTCTGCATCATTTACCCATAAAATAATTTGATTTTGCTCTATCTTGGCAAAACCACCCATCAAAGCAATAGTAGACCATTTTTCATTAATACGTATTTTCATAACCGCTATATCCACAGCAGTAACAAGTGAAGCATGGTTTGGTAAGATGCCAATTTTACCACTATTAGTGGAAAGTATGATTTCTTTTACTTGGGAATCCCAAACAACTCGAGTAGGAGTTAATACACGAAGATTTAGTGTCATTTTTTGAAATTCAAATTTTACTTATTAATAGCCTTCGCGGTAGATTTCTCTTATCATTTTATAACTTCATCGATATTACCAATCAAGTAAAAGGATTGTTCAGGGAGACCATCTAAATCTCCGGCAAGAATCATTTGAAAACCTCTTGTTGTTTCAATAAGACTAACATATTTCCCTGGGGAACCCGTAAAAACCTCTGCTACAAAAAAGGGCTGTGATAAAAAACGTTCAATTTTTCGTGCTCTGGCTACAGTTAATCGGTCTTCTTCTGATAATTCATCTAGTCCAAGAATAGCTATAATATCTTGAAGTTCTTTGTAACGTTGCAAGGTTTGTTTCACTTCTTGTGCAATTTCATAATGTTTTTCACCTACAATCCTAGGTTGAAGCATAGTAGATGTGGAATCTAATGGGTCAACTGCTGGGTAGATTCCTTTGGCAGCTAATCCTCTAGAAAGTACAGTAGTAGCATCCAAATGTGCGAATGTTGTAGCAGGAGCGGGATCAGTCAAGTCGTCCGCAGGTACATAAACGGCTTGGATAGAGGTTATAGACCCTTTTTTAGTAGAAGTTATTCTCTCTTGCAAAGAACCCATTTCTGTACTAAGGGTTGGTTGATAACCTACAGCAGAGGGCATTCTGCCCAATAGAGCGGATACTTCAGATCCAGCTTGAACAAAGCGGAAAATATTATCTATAAATAAAAGTACATCTTGTTCGTTCACATCTCGGAAATATTCTGCCATAGTTAGGGCGGTTAAACCAACTCTCATACGAGCTCCTGGTGGTTCATTCATTTGACCATAGACCAGAGCTACTTTGGATTCTATTATATTTTTTTCATTGATTACTCCGGATTCCTTCATTTCCATGTAAAGATCATTTCCTTCACGAGTACGTTCTCCTACGCCACCAAAAACGGAAACACCACCATGAGCTTTAGCTATGTTATTGATTAACTCCATAATTAGCACTGTTTTACCCACTCCTGCTCCCCCAAAGAGACCAATTTTGCCACCACGTCGGTAAGGTGCTAAAAGGTCCACGACTTTAATGCCTGTTTCAAAAATTGCCAAATTAATATCTAATTGTGAAAAGGCAGGGGCGGGTCGATGAATAGGAAATGTTGTACTTGTGTCTATAGGACCTAAATTATCAACAGGTTCTCCAAGAACGTTGAAAATTCGTCCCAGAGTCATTTTACCGACGGGTACACTAAGAGGAGCTCCTGTATCAATTACTTTCATTCCTCTCATCAAACCGTCTGTCGCGCTCATAGCTACAGTTCTAACTGTATTGTTTCCCAATAACTGTTGTACTTCACAAGTAATATTAATTTCCTTACTGCCTATTTGACCTTTCACAATCAAAGAATTGTAAATATTAGGTAGATTCCCCAGAGGGAAGGATACATCCAGTACCGGACCAATTATTTGAGTAATATGTCCTACATTTTTTTGTATCTTTGTTGATACAAAAAAAAGAAAACTTTGGGTTCTCATAAAAATCAAAATTAAAAGCATGATTGAAAAAAATCCAAGAAGTCCATATCAAATCAATTGAATCAGTCAAAAACTAACTCGATTTTATTTTACTCTTTTGTAGTAGGTTAATAGCATAATTCAATCTTTTTTTGTTTTACATGTTCAATGAATAAGAAAATAAACTACATCTTTTTTATATTTATACATTTATCCTAGAAATATTCTGAGAAGAATGACTTTTCAAAGTAAAAATTGGGTTGCATTATATATAAAAAAATTTTAAAATAAATAAAAAGTGTATCCAAAATCTACCAATAAGGAAGAAAAGAGTCTATAAAAGAAAATGTCGAGCAGACCTCGTTCTTGTCAGAAATATGATTTGATTTAGGGAGGGACTTATGTCACCAAAAACAGAAACTAAAGCAAGCGTAGGATTTAAAGCTGGTGTTAAAGATTATAGATTAACTTATTATACTCCAGAGTATCAGACTAAGGACACTGATATCTTGGCAGCATTCCGAGTAACTCCTCAACCCGGAGTACCGCCCGAGGAAGCAGGCGCAGCGGTAGCTGCTGAATCTTCTACAGGTACATGGACCACAGTTTGGACTGATGGTCTTACTAGTCTTGATCGTTACAAAGGACGATGCTATGATATCGAACCTGTTCCGGGAGAAGACAATCAATTTATTGCTTATGTAGCATATCCTTTGGACCTTTTTGAAGAAGGTTCTGTTACTAACATGTTTACTTCTATTGTGGGGAATGTTTTTGGTTTTAAAGCTCTACGAGCTCTACGCCTAGAAGATTTGCGAATTCCTCCTGCTTATATCAAAACATTTCAAGGTCCACCTCATGGGATCCAAGTAGAAAGAGATAAATTAAACAAATACGGACGTCCTTTGTTGGGATGTACCATCAAACCTAAATTAGGTCTATCTGCTAAAAATTACGGTAGAGCAGTTTATGAATGTCTTCGTGGCGGACTAGATTTTACTAAAGATGATGAAAATGTAAATTCTCAACCCTTTATGCGTTGGAGAGATCGCTTTGTTTTTTGCGCGGAAGCTATTTATAAAGCTCAAGCTGAAACAGGTGAAATTAAGGGACATTACTTAAATGCTACTGCGGGTACATGTGAAGAAATGATAAAAAGAGCAGTATTCGCAAGAGAATTAGGGGTTCCGATTGTTATGCATGATTATTTAACAGGAGGTTTCACTGCAAATACCACTTTAGCTCATTATTGCCGAGATAATGGCTTACTTCTTCATATTCATCGTGCAATGCATGCAGTTATTGATAGACAAAAAAATCATGGTATGCACTTCCGTGTACTGGCTAAAGCATTACGAATGTCCGGTGGAGATCATATTCATGCCGGTACTGTCGTAGGTAAACTTGAAGGAGAACGAGAAATTACTTTAGGTTTTGTGGATTTACTTCGTGATGACTTTATTGAAAAAGATCGAAGTCGTGGTATTTATTTCACGCAAGATTGGGTATCTATGCCAGGTGTTCTGCCTGTTGCTTCAGGAGGTATTCACGTTTGGCATATGCCTGCTTTGACCGATATCTTTGGAGATGACGCTGTATTACAATTTGGTGGAGGAACCTTAGGACATCCTTGGGGAAATGCACCCGGTGCCGTAGCTAATCGGGTTGCTTTAGAAGCTTGTGTCCAAGCTCGTAATGAAGGACGTGATCTTGCTCGTGAGGGGAATGAAGTAATTCGTGAAGCTTGTAAGTGGAGTCCTGAACTAGCTGCTGCTTGTGAAGTATGGAAAGAAATCAAGTTTGAATTTGCTGCTATGGATACGCTATAGTAGTTTGAACTAGGAAACTTTTGATTTCTATTTTTCGGGGTCTGGGGGTCTACCCAGACTCTTTCATTGATTCTTGTTGGAGTTTACTTAGTATTTTTGGTCAGGAGTTAGCAGCTCAGTGGAAAAGAGCCCACGGTTCCAGACCATGATGTCAAGGGTTCAACCCCCTTCTAGCTCATAATAGATTTCATATAGAAAAAACTTTATACACTTCCAGATGTACGATTTTTCTTTCTAGCATTGTCTGTGAATAATATACAATGTTAGAAAGAAAAAGAAACAAATTTCTATTTTTTTCTATGGTAAATTCTAACTTATCTTCCATTTTTGTACCTATAGTGAGTTTAGTTTTCTCGGCCCTTACAATGGTACTTTCTTTTTTGTACATCCAAAAAGATGAAATATTATGAAAACGAAGAATTAGTTTCCCAATCTTAAAAATGTTGATACAAAGCTAGTGAAAGTAAGGAATAGCCCGTCTCGCCCTTGCTTATTCCTTCTCTTCACTTCAATTTAATTGAGATATGACTTATATGAATCATCAATCAAAAAGGCTTTGGATAGAGTCTATCCAAGGTTCTCGAAGAAAAAGTAATTTTTTGTTTGCCTCTGTTCTTTTTGCAGGTGCATTAGGTTTTTTTATAGTTGGATTTTCAAGTTATCTTGGCAGGAACCTTATACCCCTACTGTTTTTTGAAAAAATACTTTTTATTCCACAAGGGATTATAATGTGTTTTTATGGTATTGCAGGCCTTTTTTTTAGCTTTTATTTTTGGTGTACAATTTTTTTTGATGTGGGTAGTGGTTACAATCAGATTGATGAAAAAAAAGGAATTATATGTCTTTTTCGTTGGGGATTCCCAGGAAGAACTCGTCGTGTTTTTTTACGATTTTCTATCGAAAATGTTCAGATGATCACAATGCAAGTACAAAAAAGTATTTTTTCTAGCCACCATGTCCTTTATATGAAAGTAAGGGGATTACCAGACATTCCTTTAGCTCGTACTGGGGAAAAAATTCATCAAAAAGAAATGGAACAAAAAGCTGTAGAATTAGCTCGTTTTTTGCATGTGTCTATTGAAGGAGTTTGATTAGACATAGACAATTTTATAAAAATATTTGTAGTTTTCATTTTAAAAATGAATTGAGAAGAATCCATGGGTTTGATACCTCATTCTATAATTCGTATTATATCTCGACTTCGATCAGAACTCATGAATAAATCAAGTTCATTAGTTATTCATCACATAGAAGTTACACAAAATAGAGCAGCTGTTTCTTTACGATATGTTGCATGTTTTATAGTATTGCCGTGTCTAATTTCTATTTCACTAGAAAAATGCGTAGAATCGTGGGTCACTTTTTGGTGGAATACTAGTTCATCCAAAATATTAGATTATTTACAAGAAGAAAATAATCTAGTAAGAGTTAGTCAAATAGAAGAACTTTTGCTCTTTGAAACAACAGTAGAAGATTTTTCGGAAACACATTTAAAAAAAAATTTTTTGTTCGAGTTGTACAAAAAAGATTGTATCCAAATAGTTACACATTTAGGAACAAATCTTTTAGAATTTATTATTCTAAGCACTTTTCTTTTTATGAGTCAAAAAAAGCTTACAATTTTCTTTTCTTGGATTCGAGAAATTTTCTATAGTATAAACGATACAATGAAAGCTTTTTCAATTCTTTTAATGACTGATCTATGCATTGGGTTCCATTCACCTCATGGTTGGGAAGTCCTTATCAGTTGGATTTCTGAAAATTATGGATTTGTGCATAATGACCAAATCATTTTTAGTCTTGTTTCAACTTTTCCTGTTATTCTAGATACAATTTTGAAATATTGGATTTTCCGCCGATTTAATCGTATATCTCCGTCTCTTGTAGTAATCTATCATTCGATGAATGAATAAAAAATCAGGCCTTTTTTCTTCTCGATTTATAATATTAAAGAATAAATGTAAAATGAAAAACCATCTTTAGGTTGAATAATAAATGAAACGGAGATAAAGAATAGTTCTCGATTCTTCAAAAAAAAAAATTTAAACGAAAAATGATGGAAAAAAAAAATGTTTCTGATTGGATTAGAATATTGGTGGTTCTATCAATCTCCACTTTCATAACGATAAATATAACAACTCGTATTTCTTTTTCAAAAGCATATCCTATTTTTGCCCAAAAAAGTTATGAGAATCCTCGAGAACCTACTGGACGTATTGTATGCGCCAACTGCCACTTGGCTAAAAAACCTGTAGAGATCGAAGTTCCGCAATCTGTGCTTCCTAATAGCGTTTTTGAAGCAGTTGTGAAAATTCCTTATGACACACAAATCAAACAAGTTCTAGTTAACGGGAAAAAGGGAAACTTAAATGTAGGAGCTGTTTTAATCTTACCCGAAGGTTTTGAACTAGCTCCTCCGGATCGTATTTCTCCTGAAATAAAAGAAAAAATAGGTAATCTACCTTTTCAAAATTATCGCCCCTTCCAAAAAAATATTCTTGTAATAGGTCCTATTCCTGGTCAAAAATACAAGGAAATTGTATTTCCAATCCTATCCCCGGATCCTGCTCTAAAAAAAGAATCGCACTTCTGGAAATATCCTATATATGCCGGAGGTAATAGAGGAAGAGGTCAAGTTTATCCTGATGGTAGCCAAAGCAATAATACAATATTTAATGCTTCATTAACAGGTAGAATCAGCAAAATTTTACGTAAAGAGAAAGGGGGATACGAGGTACTGATTGAGAATATATCGCAAGGCCGATCTGGTGTTGACATAATACCTCCGGGCCCCGAACTTCTTGTTTCGGAAGGTGATTTTGTTAAGGCAGATCAACCATTAACAAATAATCCTAATGTGGGTGGATTTGGTCAGGTAAATGCGGAAATAGTACTGCAAGACCCATTTCGTATTCAAGGTCTTTTATTCTTCTTAACGTCGGTTGTTTTGGCGCAGATTTTTCTGGTACTTAAAAAGAAACAATTTGAAAAAGTTCAATTATCCGAAATGAATTTTTAGCTCGTATTTTCTCTTTTTTTTTTTTTTCGTTTTTATGATAGGTCATCATACTTTGACTAAAAGTTTGAAAGATGCCGACCTTACCTTTTAAGGTAAGGTCAGTTAAGTATATTTTCTTATTATAGGGATGACCCTAATCCTGAATAGGAGCCGTAGAAAAAGATACCGACCAAACTAATTACAAGAATACCCGTTACAGTACCTACCAACCAAAGAGGTATTCTCCCGGTAGTATCAGCCATGTTTATTACTCCTCTTCCATTTTATTGAAATTTAATAGTTATACTTAAAAAAAAATCGTTCTAAATTTTGTTATAAATCATTTCTTTCAGAATGAAAAAAAAATTTGTGTGTGTGTTTTTTTTTTTTTTAATTGAAAAAGTAACTGGAGAATAAAACAGCAAGTACAAAAATAAGTAACAATCCCCAGTATAGGCTGGTACGATTTAATTCTACACTTTGTTCGTTCGGATTTGATTGTGTCATAGCTTAATATTTTATCGTTGGATGAACTGCATTGCAGAAATGGATCCCAAAAAAAAGACTGTAGGGACAGCTAAACCGTGAATAGCCAGCCATCGAACGGTAAAAATTGGATAGATTCTATCTATAGTCATTAGTGTCTCCTAAAAAGATTTAGTAAAATGCTCCAGCTGTTCTAAAGAATCAAAACGGCCAGTTATTAAAGGAACTTCCTGTTGATTTTCTGTGAAATACTCGTTTGGTCGAGGACTTCCAAAAACATCATAAGCCAACCCTGTACTGACGAATAACCAACCTGCAACAAACAGAGAAGGTATAGTAATGCTATGAATAACCCAGTATCGAATACTTGTAAGAATGTCCGCAAAGGATCGTTCTCCGGTATTTCCAGACATATGCAACTCCAATAATAATGAATTAATGAATATTAATTCTATTTTATATCGGCAAAGGGAATTGATCCCCTAAACTAGAAAATACAAAAGCAGAAAAAGGTTTTTACGGTCTTTTCTTTTGTAAATTCTAAAAATTAAAATGAGTTAGGATGGATTTCTACTTGACCATTATACTAACAATTTGATAGAAAATTGTTTGAACCACTCTTTAATTAAAATTAAAAAGAAAATATATCTTTTTTTTATATTATAGAAACGTCGGTACTATATCTTACTTATTATAAAACTTTAGTTATTTATCTCTTAAATATATCATTATTGAATTGATTTTAGTTGTTTCATGCCTATTCTAATTAGTTATTTTGGGTTTTTATTAGTTTTTCTTTTTTTCACCTTAATTCTATTTATTGGGTTTAGCAAGATAAGACTTATTTAAATCAATTTTTTTGACATTGTTTAATTGAAAAAAAAAAAAAAAAAACGTTTGATTATGGAATTCCATCGCGATTTCATGGTACTATTTGATATAGCTATAATTTCTAATTTTTTGAATGAAAATGGTTGAAACTCTGTTATCCGGGATTGTATTAGGTTTAATTCCTATTACTTTGGCTGGACTTTTTGTAACAGCATATTTACAGTATCGACGCGGCGATCAGTTGGAGTTTTAATTCAGGCACTGAATTATCAGAGTCACGCTCTGTAGGATTTGAACCTACGGCATTAGGTTTTGGAGACCTACGTTCTACCAAGCTGAACTAAGAGCGCTTTTTTGGGATATGACTTAATCCACTCTCTGTGATTAAAGACTAGCCAGTCCGATTAGTTTTAATGAATAGATAGGGATGACAGGATTTGAACCTGCGACATTTTGTACCCAAAACAAACGCGCTACCCAAGCTGCGCTACATCCCTTAGAATCAATGGATTAATCAACAATGTTATTTTAATCTCTAATACATACGAAAAGTCTTTTTTTTCGACAAAATAGAAAATTCAAACGCCGTCATACTATAAGAAATTAGTAACGTTTCTTACCTAGGTTAGGTAATGGTAGAATTAGTCGACTTTTTAAAGTACTTTTAAATATAAAAGGAAAATAAATGCTTTATGCAATATATAAAAAAATATCTTTCGACAGCACCCGTTTTAGCAACTTTATGGTTTGGTTCTTTAGCTGGTTTTTTAATTGAAATAAATCGGTTTTTCCCGGATGCTCTTAGTTTTCCTTTTTCTTTTTAACGCTCTATATTATAAATCAAAAAAAAAGGATTTGAAATAAATTGATGGAACTAGGAATATATCGCCTGACGTTCTTTTTTTGATTCAAAAAAAGAAAGAAAATAGACTACTACAAAAATGTCAGAAAACATAGGCGCACGAGTGGTAATTTTTTTAGAATGTATTAATTGTAACCTTTTTAGATATACAACTAAAAAGAATCGATACAATACATCCATGCCCTTGGCATTAAAGAAATTTTGTCCTTTTTGTTTGAAACATACCATTCACAAAGAGAGAAAGAAATAAACGGAATACATAACAACAACAGTTCACAGAAACTATTTTCTCATAAACCTTTTATTTAAACGATATTAATATGTCTAAGCAATCTTTTGATTTTAAACGATATAAGCCTGAGATACCATCTGGTAGTCGGAAACGTTACCCAAAAGTTCCAAAAAAACCTAATCTAATAAAGTCAGAGAATCAGATCAATTATAAAAATATGAGTCTAATTAATCAATTTATTAGCCAGCGCGGAAAAATCTTATCCAGGAAAGTGAATAATTTAACCTGTAAACAACAACGTCTTATATCTATTGCTATTAAACGAGCTCGTATTCTAGGATTGCTACCTTTTATGGTCAAAAAAAAGTTGAAAAAATTGTAATTTTTGCGTTTTTTTATGAGTGACGTCAAAGTTCATGATTTTCCATTTCCCGGAGGGGATCCCCGGGGATTTTTTTTTCTTTTTTATGCCAAAATGTTTTTCGAAATGATATAAAAAGAATTATTCTCTAATGTAGCTATTTGCGCAAGTGTTTTCCGATTTGAAGGTAACCGCTTTTTGTACATACAGTTTATGTATTTATTGTAAGGAACCCCTAAACGACGAACTGCTGCATTAATTCGAACAATCCACAAGCAGCGAAAATTTCTCTTTTGTTTCAGTCGATCGCGTTTAGCCGAGGTTAGAGCTTTTTGCTTCTGCTGCTTAGCAGCTCGGAACTGTTTGGAATGGGACCCGTGAAATCCTGACGCAAAAGCGAGATTTTTGTTTCGGCGACGTCGAGTTATATATCCGCGTTTTACTCTGGTCATTAATTTAAATTCTTATATATATGTTTAGTTTATTTATATACTGACTTTTCTTTTTTGGAAAAGAAATGTTCCAAAGGCTTTAGCTATTCTAACCTTCCCAACCAAAAAGAATCACTTATTTCACTAAAAGATTTGAATAATTATGGGTTTCTTCGTCTATATGGTTCTTTCTCTAACGGCGAGGTCCTCTCTATATGCCGGAGCTAAAACTAAAAGAGTATGCTTTTGGTAATTTGTATTATCTACCGTCTTCAGCTCTACCCCTTCCCCCCCCAAAAAAAGGAAATTTCTTTAAAAACTTCAAAAAATTTAAAGTACAGTAACGACATGTTATTTCGAGAATTAGCGGAGTAGCTGATCTTATTTTTCCGTCATTTGCAACAAAAAGAAGTTTTTCATTTTGATGATTCCCTGCTCCGAATGACTGTTTTCTGCCAAAGAGGAATTGCTTTTCATCTCAGATCCAAGTGATTGGATTTGCACCAACAAAAACCATAAATTTCATCTTCCTAGAGATGATAGATCTTTACTTTTTGATAACAAGAAAGCTCTTCTTGGAAGAACGTTCTAGTTTTTTCTGATCTAAACGAGTCGCACATACACCCTAGCACAAACTCCTCTGCGTTGAGGACATTTTTGAAGAGCACGAGAACTGCCTACCTTTTTTTTTGGTTGTCTCGCAATTCTAATAAGTTGAGGAAGTGTGGGCATTTTGGTGGTTTATTCAATTTTACTGGTTAGGATCAATCCTAACCAGGCTTTAGAAAACTCTTTTTTTTTATCTTGAACTTCTCTCTATCCTAGAGTTGATTATTTATTCGTCGAATTGTAGAGAAAGGTTTTGCTCAATCTGTACAGCACCTTTAGTGCTTCTAATCTTTCTAGCTCTTCTAGCTTCTTCTAAAACATGGTTTGGGATTAGCCCAAAACCTTCGTTTCCTTCTTCTGGAATTTCAAAGGGAGGTTCTTCCTTGTTTGGTTCCCACATTGGAAGTGCTACTCTATCAACAAGTCCGAAATCAACTGCTTCCTCTGGTGACATGTAAGTATTTTTGTCAAGGGCATTTTCTATTAATTCTTCGAATTGGGGTGTTCTGAGACAATAACATTGTACAATCATTTTTCGCAACTGTTGAACAAAAAAAGCGTCCTTCGCAAAAAGCCAGGCTGGTCCATCACGAAGAGATGCTCTTGGTTGGTGGATCATTATTCTACTATGAGGCCCTGTATTACGAAATCCAAAGGTTCCGGCACTTAAAACTAAGGTTGCTGTTGAAGCAACTAGGCCAAGACCGATTGTATGTATTGTTTCTCTAAGCTGAAGCATAATATCAAAGATACTTAGACCGGGTAATATAGCTCCGCCACACGAGTTTATATACATGAAAATCTGTCTACTTTTTCCTTTACGTATATCGTCTATAAACAAGTAAAGCAAAATACCTACAAATATACTTCCAATATCTTCATCAACGGGTTGCCCTAAAAAAATGCAACGAGTTCTAGACATTACGTCGATTGGAGTAGATAAGAGCAATCTCTCCTTGTGAACCGTACGTGTACTTTTCCCAACATACGGCTCTAGTCGCTAGGAAACGAAAAAGGCTATTTGTTTTCCAAAACTTGGTCCAATTTTTTTTTGTAACGCGAATAATTCTAAATTTCAAAAGTATTGGACTACTTTCTGAAACGTTTAAAATTAAACAAAACAGTTTGCTTGTTCCCTTTACCGAGTTCTGCATCTAATCTTTAGGTTTTACTTCTATTCCTATACAAATGATCTCTTATTCCTCTTACTTATAGATTAAGGAAGTTTATGTAAGTTAGGTTTATATACTAAGATGACTAAGAGTAGAATATAATTAATATATATATAGATTATATCTGCTCAAAAGTTGGATGGGCGGAAATGAATGAAATTTCAAAATAACCTTGGATTTAACTTTCTTTTATAGTATAAAAAACGAACAATATAAAAATACTTTATGCGTTGGGTTCTTTTCCAAAAAAAAACGATCCAATAAAGTAAAAATCATTCCATTAGACGGGAAATGAATGGAAAAATTCCATAAAATCTATACGAGATTCAAGTCACACTATAAGTCAGCCCAGTCCACAACTTCTTCTTTTGTTTCTTTTTTCTTTTTATTATCTTTGTTTTCCGGCTCTTTATCCTCTCCTGTTTCGTTATCTTTTGCCAAAGTCATAATAGGTGCCTCATGCATTATATTATTCTTAGTTTTTTTTGATCCTAGAACCGGAAAAGTACATGGGGTCTCATTCTTTCGTTTAGGCTTAGGTATTGTTGTCTCTTCAAAAAAGTGATTAAATTGAATCTCTTGAGGAGTTCTATCATCTTCTTTTCTTGACGGAGGGTTATCTTCACCAAAAAAACGAACTTTTGGGATACCAAGGGGCATTTTTTTTAGATCCTTTTTTTCTCTTTTTATTCTCCTTCTTCTCTTTCTTTTTGTTTTCCAAATTTTGTAAGTATTTTTTTTGTTTTTAATGGTACCAATCCTTAAATTTTGTAAATTGAAACATAAAAGATAAAATATTTTTGCTTCTCCTACCGGTGTTTTTATTCAACATAGTTTTATAAAAGGAAGGATGATCCAACCTAAAATTCAGTGTGTTTTTATAATGTAAGAAAGTTCAATCTTTTTTTTTTTTGAAAAAGAGGTGTTTAATGGGTTTACCTTGGTATCGTGTGCATACTGTTGTCTTGAATGATCCTGGCCGGTTAATTTCTGTGCATATAATGCATACAGCTTTAGTAGCAGGTTGGGCCGGTTCAATGGCTTTGTATGAATTAGCAGTTTTTGACCCATCTGATCCTGTTCTTGATCCTATGTGGAGACAAGGTATGTTTATTTTACCTTTTATGACTCGTTTAGGAATAAAAGAATCTTGGGGCGGATGGAGTATTACTGGAGAAACTGAAGCTAATCCGGGATTTTGGAGTTACGAGGGTGTCGCTGGAGCTCATATTGTGTTTTCAGGTTTATGTTTTTTATCAGCGATCTGGCATTGGGTATACTGGGATCTTGAAATATTTACAGATCCGCGCACAGGAAAACCTTCTTTAGATTTACCAAAAATTTTTGGTATTCATTTATTTCTTTCCGGAGTAGTTTGCTTTGGATTTGGAGCTTTTCATGTTACAGGTTTATATGGTCCTGGAATTTGGATTTCTGATCCTTTTGGACTTACTGGAAAAATACAACCTGTAAGCCCAGCTTGGGGAGCTGAAGGCTTTGATCCTTTTGTTCCAGGAGGAATAGCGTCGCATCATGTTGCTGCAGGTCTATTGGGAATCATCGCAGGTCTATTTCATCTCAGTGTTCGTCCTCCTCAACGATTGTATAAAGGATTACGTATGGGAAATATTGAGACCGTTTTATCTAGCAGTATTGCTGCTGTTTTTTTTGCATCTTTTATTGTTGCTGGAACCATGTGGTATGGGTCAGCAACAACCCCAATTGAATTATTTGGTCCGACTCGATATCAATGGGATCAGGGGTACTTTCAACAAGAAATAGATCGACGAGTTCGCGCTGGTTTGAATAAAAATTTAAGTCTGTCCGAAGCTTGGTCTAAAATTCCTGAAAAACTAGCCTTTTACGATTACATTGGAAACAATCCTGCTAAAGGTGGATTATTCCGAGCGGGTGCAATGGACAATGGAGATGGAATAGCTATTGGTTGGTTAGGACACCCCATTTTCAAGGATAAGGACGGAAACGAACTTTTTGTTCGTCGTATGCCTACTTTTTTTGAAACATTTCCAGTAGTTCTAGTGGACAAAGAAGGTGTTGTGAAAGCGGATGTTCCTTTTAGGAGGTCAGAATCCAAATATAGCGTGGAACAGGTCGGCGTAACTGTCGAGTTTTATGGTGGAGAACTTGATGGAGTAAGTTTTAGCGATCCTACTATAGTGAAAAAATATGCGAGACGTGCTCAATTGGGGGAAATTTTTGAATTAGATCGTGCTACTTTAAAATCAGATGGGGTTTTTCGGAGTAGTCCAAGAGGTTGGTTTACTTTTGGACACGCTACTTTTGCTCTTCTTTTCTTCTTTGGACACATTTGGCATGGTTCTAGAACACTATTCCGAGATATTTTTGCTGGTATCGATCCAGAATTAAATGCGCAAGTCGAATTTGGAGCATTCCAAAAATTGGGAGATCCTACCACAAAAAAACAAGTCATATAAAGACTTACGTCTATTACTTATTACTTAGTACGAAAGTTGTAAAAAAAAAAAAACGATTGAATCTATGGAAGCATTGGTTTATACATTCCTTTTGGTTTCGACTTTAGGAATTCTATTTTTTGCTATTTTCTTTAGAGAACCGCCCAAAGTTCCGACTAAAGGAGGAAAAGAAAATTAAATAAAACAAACAAAAAAGGGAAGTCCACATGGACTTCCCTTTTTTGTTTGTTTTAGTCTTCATGATTGTCAAAGGGGTCTATAAGACCTTCAGAAGGTCGTCCAAAGGATGTATATAGGGCATATCCTGTTAAACTTACGAGCAAGCACGATACAAAGATAGCGACTAAGTTTGCAGTTTCCATTTTTAGGTAACTAATAAAAAGAATTTATCTAATTATACTATATTAATAAATAAAAACATAGTATACAAAGTTAACAGATTTCAACAAAATATTTTATATGGCTACACAAACCGTGAATGATACTTCCAGAACCAGACCAAGAAAAACTGGGGTAGGGAGTTACTTAAAACCACTTAATCGTGAATATGGTAAAGTCGCCCCCGGATGGGGAACTACTGCCCTTATGGTTGTTGCAATGGTTTTATTTGCAGTATTTTTATCTCTTTTATTGGAGATCTATAATTCGTCTATTTTATTGACCGGAATTCCTGTTAGTTGGGTATAGAACTGGATCTCAAACTTTTTCTAAAAATAACGTAAGAGATATTGATTTTATTTAGGTTCGTTCTATTTTTGTTTTACGATAGTTTGATCGTGTCATTTTTGAAAAGAATTTACAAAAAAAAAAAATGGGTGTGCGACTTGTTACATTCGATATTAATAGTACAGAAGACTAGTCTGTTATCTTTAGATAATCTTTCCTCGTTGGAGGTTAACTTAGAATTTCTAAAGCACGAGTTTTCTTTTTTATTATAGAAAAAAGGTCTGAACTAGGATTTACTGTTGTAATTTTTACTTTGTATCTAAATGAATAACAACAAAGATTTCGACTCTGAAAAAATCCAACAGGACCTTACCCAAAGAACCTTTTGTTAAGTGAATCTTCGGAGTAAAAACAAAATCTGAGGTTTAGAACAATTTGTTAATTCTTTTTCAGGTTTAAACAATCAAAATCCTATTCATTAAACAGAAATTCATAAATTATGAATGGAAGAAAAGATTCTTCAAAAGGCCTTTATTGAGCCTACTTGAAATTTTGGCATTATCTTATATATGTTATAGATAATTACCTCAATTACGGTATTTTTGTTTAAGCTGTACGAAGGGAAAGTTTCATGTACAGTTTTTTGAAGGGGTTAACCTATCTCGATAAAGTATATGACTGGTTTGAAGAGCGTCTAGAGATTCAAGCAATTGCAGATGATATCACTAGTAAATATGTTCCCCCTCATGTTAATATATTTTATTGTCTCGGAGGAATTACATTAACTTGTTTTTTGGTACAGGTGGCCACCGGTTTTGCTATGACTTTCTACTATCGTCCAACAGTTACCGAAGCTTTTGCTTCGGTTCAGTACATAATAAGTGAAGTCAATTTTGGTTGGTTAATTCGATCAATTCATCGATGGTCAGCAAGCATGATGGTTCTCATGATGATTTTGCATGTATTCCGTGTTTATTTAACAGGTGGTTTTAAAAAACCTCGTGAATTAACTTGGGTTACTGGAGTTATTCTAGCTGTACTGACTGTTTCTTTTGGTGTAACTGGTTATTCTTTACCTTGGGACCAAATTGGTTATTGGGCAGTCAAAATTGTAACTGGCGTACCCGAGGCTATTCCTGTAATAGGTTCTTCTTTAGTTGAGTTATTACGTGGAAGTGTTAGCGTGGGTCAATCGACCTTAACTCGGTTCTATAGTTTACATACCTTTATATTACCACTTCTTAGTGCAATATTTATGCTAATGCATTTTCTAATGATTCGTAAACAAGGTATTTCGGGTCCTTTATAAAAAGAAAAATAATTTTTTTTTTTAGGGTATAACATACTTGCCAAGAATATTGCTTGTTTTTTCGAGCTAGATTCTTCGGATTCTTCCTTTTCCTTAAGGATTTCAAATAAAAAGAAAAATTCAATGGAGAAAATGGATTATGGGAGTGTGTGACTTGAATTATTGATTAAGCCTGTCGGATTAAATCTGCCACAGAAAGATCCTGTGTATTCCCCTTATCCCAACGTCTTTCTCAAAGAAAAAGAAAGTTCCTAATCTGGGTAGACTTTTTTTTCTATGATTTGTATAGGCTCCGTGAATTCTAGTCAATTTCTTATTTTCATAGTTATAAAATGCACTCATTTCCTTTGCATTTTAACAGAATAACTATCGGAGTAAAAAAAAGGATCTAAGGAAAAGTAAAGGGAATTTCATTAACAAGTCAATACCTTGTTAAAAATAAACTTTAGACTTTTTTTGTTTATCAAAAAAATTACAAGGATGAAGATGACCCAGAAAGCGAGTATTTTGTTTCACAATTTCTTTCATGCGTACTTGGGTAAAAGCATTTTATAGCATAGAATTCTTTGCTTGTTATTTCTTTAAATTCTTGTTTGAGCCGGATGATTCAAATTGACATGTCCGGATCTTACGGGGGATAGATCTAGAAAGATAAGATCTACTTATCCCAATAACAAAAAAACCCGATTTAAAAGATCCTGTATTAAGATCGCGATTAGCTAAAGGAATGGGACATAATTATTATGGAGAGCCCGCGTGGCCTAATGATCTTTTATATATTTTTCCGGTAGTTATTTTAGGTACTATTGCGTGTACGATAGGTTTAGCAGTGTTAGAACCATCGATGATTGGTGAACCCGCAAATCCTTTTGCAACTCCTTTAGAAATCTTACCCGAATGGTATTTTTTCCCAGTTTTCCAAATACTTCGTACAGTACCGAATAAATTTTTTGGTGTCCTTTTGATGACCTCTGTACCTGTGGGTTTATTAACAGTACCTTTTTTAGAGAACGTTAATCAATTTCAAAATCCTTTTCGTCGTCCAGTAGCTACAACAGTTTTTCTTATCGGTACTGCCTTATCCCTTTGGTTAGGTATCGGAGCTGCTTTGCCTATTGAAGAGTCGTTAACCTTAGGACTTTTCTAATGTAAATTTTAGTCTATTTTCACTCAAAGTTTTTCATAACAAATTTTTTTTTTATTAAAGTGTATAATACACTTTAATAAAAAAAAATCTATTTCACGTAACCCTCTCCCCTATTTTTTTTTGTTTCTATCTTTAGTTACTAAAGATAGAGGGTTGGGTTTCTTTTGGCTATTTTTTATATTTTGTTCTACGCAAAGCAACGGAATAATTAAGTCAAGTAAACTCCAACAAGCTTCGTAAATGGTTTCTCTAGGAGTTAATCCCCCGTTTGTCCATATTTCGAAAATAAGCATTTCTTGTATGTTATCTGAACTCTTATAAGAATGAATACTAAAATTCACATTTTGAACCGGTAAAGAAACACCATCTATGGGGAAAAATATGTCCTTTGGTTGTTTCATATTTTCTATAGTATACCTTTTCTTTTTTTCAATCTTCAATGTAACATTGAAGGGGATTCGTTTAGTAAGGCTAGCTATATGCTGGGTATCATCAATGATTTGAATAGAAGATGGTAATATGATGTCTTGAGCTGTTACATTCTTAGGTCCAACAGTACAAATAGATGCTTCGTGAATTCCGTACAATTCACTTCTAAGTACAATTTGTTTCAAGTTCATTAAAATGTCATGAACTGATTCTTTAATACCTATTATGGAAGAATATTCGTGTAGAATATTTTTTTGAAATCTTGCATACGTAATATATGTTCCTTTGACTTCTTGAAGTAAAGTTTTTCGTATAGCAATAGCTAGTGTGTTAGCTTGACCTTTCAAAAGCGGAGATATGGAAAAACGACCATAATGAGATCGTTTACTGTCTGTTCTCGATTCCAAGCACTTCCATCGTGGTGAAGATTCTGCAGTTTTTAGTTCATTCCAAATCATATAATGAAAAGTTATACACGTCTTTTGACAGGAGGTCTACATCCATTATGCGGATTGGGTGTTATATCAAGTACTGCACGTATCAGTATTCGACTATGTTGAATGACTCGTAATGCCGCGTCTCGTCCCTTACCACAACCCGTTATCAGGATGGCTGCGCGGTTAATAACTACAGTACGAGTTATGTTTTCTGTTGCTGTTTGAGCAGCGAAAGCTGAACCTTTTTTTGGGCCTTTAAAGCCACATGCACCAGCAGACGACCAAGAAAGCACATGTCCCAAGACATCGGTAACGGTAATAATTGTATTGTTAAAACTTGATTGTATGTGAATGATTCCACGGTCTACTCTACGTATTTCTTTTTTAATACGTCTATTTTTAGATAAATTCCACATAGATTTTGGTTTCATTATTGCACTGCTATACCCTAAAATTTGTTATATATATCTCTAAGCCTATAAAATGCATATTGAAAAAAAAAAAAAAGATAAAAAAAATTAACCTTGTTTTTGTTTATGTCTTAGATTTAAACAAACTACATAAATTCGCTTTCCTCTACGAATTAATCGACATTTCGAACAAATTTTCCGAACAGAAGCGCGTAGTTTCATATTATTTGAATTAAATGTGTTTATTCTTTTTTGCTCTTTGAGCTAGAAACTTTTTTGCTCTTTGAGCTAGAAAAAGTATGGATCATTTTTCTATTTTTTGCTATCTTATTGTTTTATTGAAAATTGAAACGAAATTATATTAGCTTTTTCTAAATCGATGAATTATACGCCCTTTAGTCAAATCACAAACATGGAGTTCAATTTTGACTCTATCTCCTACAAGTATTCGTATACTATTTTGTCGAATGTTACCCGAAATATAAGCTAGAACAGTTTTTTTATTGTCCAATAAGACTCTAAAAAATCCAGCGGGATGTGCCTCAATAACTAGCCCTTCAAGTTCAATCATATTTTGGCGTTTTTCCATTTTCATGTTTCTTTTTTGGAAAATATATATCTAGCAAAAATGGGTAGAATCTATTACCATGCATAACACAAGATTTCTCCTCCAATTTTTTTTTGTCGAGCTTCGTGGTCTGTCATGATTCCCTGGGAAGTAGAAAGAATTACAATTCCTATCCCGTTTAAAACTTTTGGTATTTTTCGAAAATTGGAATAAATTCGCTGACCAGGTTTGCTTATACGTTTTAGGGTAATTCTTGTTTCTTTCTTTTTCCTGTATTTGAAAGTAAAAATCAAAAAAGATTTTTTCCCTTCTTTATGCTCTCTAATATTATTTATAAAGCCTTCATTTAAAAGTATTTTCCCGAGTTTTTCATTAATCCTAGTCGCAGGTACTCGAACTGTTCGTTTATTTACTATGTAAGCATTTTTGATTGATGTAGTCAAATTGGTAATAGTATCCATGTTGATCTATTTTTTGAATTCTCTTTATTCTTTTTTTTTTTTTTTCAAAAAAACATGCTTTTTTTTATAGAGACATTTGTCTAAGTTGCAGTTAACCTGTTCTATGTACTTTGTACATATTAGTCATAACACTTCGGGAGCTAATGAAATGATTTTTGTAAAATTCCAATGTCTCAGTTCGTGCAGAACTGGACCGAAAACTCGAGTTCCCTTTGGATTTCCTTTTTGATCAACGATAATTGCTGCATTCTCATCAGTTTGTATTCTTGTTCCATCATTACGTTGGAATTCTTTAGAAGTACGTATAACTACTGCTCTAATAACTTCAGATTCTTCTATTTTTGCATTAGGAACTGCTTCTTTAATAACAGCGATGATTACATTCCCAATATGCGCATATCTTTGAAAACTTGCTCCTATAATCCTAATGCACATTATTTTTCGTGCTCCACTGTTATCAGCAACGTTTAAATATGTTTGAGGCTGAATCATTTTTCCTCCAAGGAAGTTTGTTAGTGTATCAAATCAAAAAAAGATCTTCTTTTATCTTTTTTTGATTTGGGCAATTTAAATTCTTAAAAATTGAGTGCGTATACGCATCTTGTAAGCTACTATTTGAGCAGCTCTTCGAGCTACAGTTTCAGAAACTTCTCCCATCTCATAAAGTATTCGACCTGGTTTAACAACAGCTACCCAAAAAAGGGTATCACCTTTTCCTGAACCCATGCGAGTGTCAGCGGGTTTCTTTGTAATAGGCTTGTCAGGAAATATACGTATCCATATTTTTATGCCACGTCGAGCAGTACGAGTAATTGTTCTACGCCCTGCTTCTATTTGTCCAGCTGTAACCCAAGCAGGTTCAAGTGCTTGAATAGCAAACTTACCAAAAAAAATCTGATTACCCCGGTGGCTCTTTCCTTTTATTCTTCCTCTATGTTGTTTGCGGAATTTCGTTTTTTTGGGGTTATAGTCGATGGATTCCGTTATCATAGTTTTTATTCCCTTCGCTAATTCAAAACCGGACATGAAAATTTTTTATCATCCGGCTCCCTGTGATAGTAAAGATTTCCATTCTAAAACAGTTTAGGCCAGTAACTTCTAAATCAATAATATAAAACTTCAACTAAACAATAAGATTCACAGATGAATATAGACTCTTTAGTAGATATTTTTCTTATTTTTTTTGGTTTTATTCATCATCCTATCCTATGATAACAATATATCCACAAGTTTCATCGTTTCTATAGCTTCCAACAAAATATTGCTTAGGTTTACTTTTCTTCTACAGTGGAGCTTAACTTTCATTTTTTTTTTTTACAGAATTGGTTGACTTAGTTCCCATCGACTCAAAGCTCTTTTCTTTTTATAAAATGAGGTCGATAACGACTTTTCTGCTTTATTACACTTTCAAGGTAGGCTTATTTATGAACCATACAATACCATAAAAAATAGTATTGATTCTTCGATTTTTTTTTTTCGATATTATCTTATTTTGCTTCACGAAAGAATACTTCTTACGTGTAATAAAGTTCAAAAGTAAAAAAAAAGCTTAGTTTTAACGAGTCGCACACTAAGCATAGCATAATTTTTACTAGAAAATGGAAATTCTATTCAATCTTAAATAATTAATTTTTCTATATAATAATGGGATAGTTTTTATAGTAATTACAACAATTATTGTTCTTTCATGAAGATCCAAAGTTGAATTCCTAATGCCCCATGGATTGTGCGAACTGTAAAAGAGGAATAATCCATTTCAGCTCGGAGTGTTTGTAAAGTAACTCTGCCTAATTTGATTTTTGTCTTACGAGTTCTTTCTCGTCCGCCAAGACGTCCTGCAATTCGTATACGAATCCCTTCTATTTCGTCTTTTTTGGCTAGTTCAACAGCTTTTTGTAATATTTTTTTTACAGCCACTCTCTTTTCTAGTTGCAAAGCGATATATTCAGCAAGTATATTAGTTTTTTGATAAGGTTTGGCTAATATTTCTGCATTTATGTTAAGCTTTTGATCACGCAAATAAAGAGTACGTTTTATATCGTTTTTTACTCGTGTAATTTCATTTTTTTCATTTTTGAAAAAAATGGGAAATCCTATATAGATTATTATATTGATTAAATCAATCTTTCTCTGAATTTCTATTCTTCCAATTCCTAGATAAGATTTTCTCTGATGTCTTTGGAAAAAAAATTCGATGCATTTATGTATTTTTATATCTTCTCGAAGAGTTCTTGTATACTCTCTCTTTTGTGCGAACCAAACAGAATTATGATTTTGAGTTAGACCAAGTCTAAAACCCATTGGATTTACTTTATGTCCCATATTGTGATATTTTCCTTTTCAGATTCTCTGAAATTTCAAATTCAATTAGATTTGATAGTTCTTTCAAAACAATAGTTATATGACAAGTTTTTTTTTTTATACGAAAGGAACGTCCCTTAGCTCTAATTTGATATTTCTTTGAAACAGTACCCTCGTTTACTTCGGCTCTACTAATGAATAAAAATTTTTCTTTAAGCCCCAAATTATTTTTAGCATTTGCTCCTGCAGAACAAAGTAGTTGGAATATGGGATAACAAGCTCTATACGGCATTAATTTCAATAGAGTATATGCTTGTGCATAAGAACAACCACGAATTTGATCGATTACTCGACGCATTTTCTGCGTAGACATTTTTAAATTTTTGGCTAAAACGCGTACTTCAGTATTCCTCTTATTTTTAGATATTTTCATATTCACTTTCTTGAAATTTAACGACTAGATTTCTTGTCTTTTTTAGATTTCTTATCGTCTTTGCCTGGATGTTCCGGGCAAAGACGAGTAGGTACAAAATCTCCTAATTTATGGTAAAGCATATTATTTGTTATATAAATAGGTATATGCTCTTTACCATTATGAATAGCAATAGTATAACCGATCATTTTGGGTACAACCGTAGACGCTCGAGACCAAGTTAATAGTATTTTCTTTTTTTTTATATTTGTGTCTAGTTTTTCTATTTTTTTTAATAAGTGATCAGCAATAAAAACTTTTTTTTTTGAGTGTGTAGCCGCAAAAACTTGTTTTAAACTTTTTTTTTTTCTTGAATATTTCATAGGCAATTCATTTTTTTATTCTAACTTAGTTTGACGACGAAGAATGAAAGTATCACTATACCGAACCATTTTTCGGGTTTTTTTACCGAGCGTACAATGACCCCAAGGAGTTATGGGGGTTTTTCTTCCTATGGGACTTTTTCCTTCACCACCTCCATGTGGATGGTCTACAGCATTCATGACTATTCCTCGTACTTCTGATCGTTTACCTATCCACCGTTTTGATCCAGCTTTACTAAAAATTTTGTTATTCGAGCGGATATTACCCACTTGTCCAACCGTGGCTGAACAGTTGTAAGGTATTAAACGAAGTTCTCCTGAAGGCAACTTTAATACCGCGGATTGACCTTCTTTTGCGATCAATTTGGCTATAGTACCCGCGGCTCGAGCCACTTGTCCTCCTTTACCCTGCGTTGTTTCTATATTATGTATAGTTGTACCCACAGGGATATTGGTTGAAATAGATTTTGATTCAAAAAAAAAAAAAGAATCCTTTCCCAAACTGTACAAGCCTCTCTCGGGGCATACAGCTTTCTGGATGTTCTTTACTTTACATCCTAGGTGTTTATCCATCATCTGGCTTCTGTTCATCATGTAGCATTCAGATTGAATGACTTTATTAAATCACGTTCTCAATAACATAGGAGGCGTTTTATTTGGAAATATTTATTTCATTGTACAACTTTGATTTTGCCTCTGACCTTCAAATCAAAGATGAATCAAATAATCTTTGGAACAAGAGTTTGCCTTCTCCACTGTTATGCTTTATCAAAAATTCTCCATATTATCTAGAATGAAAAATTTATTATTATTTTTTTTTTATCACTTGCTATATATATATTTTTTCTCAGTTTCCCTTTGAAAATTAAGTCAAATTTAGATTATCAATGATAATTTAGTAGGTTCGGGGCCTAACCGGTCTTTCCGATTACGTAAATTCATAATTCAAACCGCACTCAAAGGTAGGGCATTCCCTATTAAAATAGAAGCTTTTGGACCAGATAAAATAGTATCTCCAATCATGATTCCTCTAGGGGACAAAATATAGGACTTTTTCCCATTCTTGTAACATATCAAACTGATATGCGCATTTCGATTAGGATCATATTCTATGGTTACAATTTTTCCATAGATGTCTTTCTCTTTTCTTCGAAAATCAATTTGCCTGTAAAGACGTTTATGGCCTCCTCCTCTATGACGTACTGTAATAATACCTTTTTTATTTCGACCCTTGCAACGATGATGTTTCCCAGAAGTTAGAAATTTTTCCGGACTACTCTGAGCAAAATGTAGTATGTTTTTGTATGAAATGTTCATTATATGATTGATTTTTGTATTTTAGGTTTAAATATGGAATAGAATCACAATCACAAATTTGGTCAGAAAGAGTAATGCAGGTTACAAATTTGGTCAGGAAGAAGAAACTTATAATATTGTCGCGGCTCACGGTTATTTTGGTCGATTGATTTTCCAATATGCTAGTTTTAATAATTCTCGTTCTTTACATTTCTTCTTAGCGGCTTGGCCCGTAGTAGGTATCTGGTTTACTGCTTTGGGTATTAGTACTATGGCGTTCAACTTGAATGGATTCAATTTCAATCAATCTGTAGTTGACAGTCAAGGTCGTGTTATTAATACTTGGGCTGATATAATTAATCGTGCTAATCTTGGTATGGAAGTTATGCATGAGCGCAATGCTCACAATTTTCCTCTTGATTTGGCATCAATGGAATTCAATTCTATAGATGGTTAATTAGATAGAATTCTAGGTATTCCTTTCATCGTACCAAACCTCTAAAGGAGGTTTGGTACCTTATCTGTCTTTGTTCATATCCACATTATAAGATATCGAGTTTTTTACTGTTGTATTTGAGGATATATAAGGAATTTGAATTAGATATGTGCATCCAGCAGGAATTGAACCCGCGAGTTCGCCAATTATGAGTTGGGCGCTTTAACCATTCAGCCATGGATGCTGGAGAAAAGCTCATCCGGAATAATCAATTCATTCGATAATATGAGTGAGTATTGACTTAGGGTAGCCAAGTACTCATATCCCAATCATGCCAAACATAGAAAATGCAACGGAAAAACTTGTGGGAGTGAGTACCGATCTTGCAACACTTGGATTTCCTGTTGGATTTCCTGGAATAAGTCGCCCACATTCCGTAGGATGAACAGAAAACAACTCTTTTCTTGAAAGTAATGTTGATTAGATAGATTTTATGGGCGGACGTAGCCAAGTGGCTCAAGGCAGTGGATTGTGAATCCACCACGCGCGGGTTCAATCCCCGTCGTTCGCCCGGGCCATAATCTTTTATTTGGTTGTTTGCGATTTTTCGATCGTTGACGCAAGTTCGATGAAGTGCGAAGGTTTTTATTTTATTTTATGTCTTTTCATCCATCACAAAGATCATTCTACCTTTTCCAGAAAACCAAAAACTAGTCAAAAAACCTTTCGAAAAAATCCAATGGTTTATTATATGGAATTGAGAGGGATCTATCCATATTTCACGTAATAAAATATAGAATTGTAAAAGAGGGCAAAAACCAATGATACAAGAACAAAAAAGCAGACTCTGGATCTCGGAAGAAAGGACCTCGGGAAAATGTCCAAGAGAGTCCGGAATTAAACAACCCATATCAAGCCTCTTGACCTGGTGGTTAAACTTTTTCAAACAAATACAAAGCTCTTCATTCGATCCATGGACTGAATTGATTTTGGTGAGGTTTTTTACTCAAATTTTGTCCCATCGAGAACGTCTTATTAAGTTCTTTGACTTTCGGATTCTCAGTACGTTACTTTTACGGGATCTACGTAGTTGTAGTTCCAAAAGCAAAGTTGTAGTATTACTTACATTACCAGTCCTTATATATAACCTAAAAAAGAAAAGTCTGATTGAAAGAAACAAATACTATTCGATCAATCTATTTGATCCTATATATAACTCCATGGAAATTCGAAATGAAACATCATCGGAAGCCAATTTCACTAGAAATTTGTGGATCTTTTCGCATCTTTTTTTGTTTTTTCCAAAATCTAGCCAATTGGAAAAATTTTCAAATGGGTATGACGCGTGTCCAGGAAATTTTCCAATGTCTTGGCCGAAAGAAGTATTGAAAGAAACCAAAAGGTCGTCTATAAAAGAGAATTCATTTTCAAAAGAAACAAAAAAATTCATTGAGAATTGGACAAAAACAATTCGTTATTCTGTTTTTGACATATTGTCAATAGATGAATATATGGTTTCTCGTACCACTAAAGAGCCCGTGGAAAATTTCCAATGTTGGAAAAGACAACAAAATGTTTTTCAATATTTGAGAAGATTAGAAAGGAAAAGGAGAGCGGATTTCTGGAATATCAAAACGAAATTTCCAAATCCGAAATTGGCTATTTCATCAGATCCTGGATGTACTACGATTAGACAAAATCAGAGGGATATAAACCAATTCCTTTGTAGTCGAGTTAGAAACAGTTCGTCTTGGAATCTCTTTTTTTCTTCATTCTGCAAAGAGCGCCTATTCCATTTTTGTCGATTGAAACCAATCGTCCTAAAAAGAACAGATCGATTCACTCTATTACTGACTAATCCTAATCAGGTTTCTGCTAATAATACATTTGCCTTCGCTCAGAGTCTATTCTATGAACTTCACAAGAACAGATTAGGGAATCAGATTTTCGACCACAGAAAAAAATGGAAGAATCCATGGTTCAATATGACTGAGAAAGAGAATGATTCTTTCGATCGAATAATCAACCAAACCGTATCGATTTTCCCCGTAGGGGAAAATACATTCCATTTAATGAACACGCGCACTCAGGCTTGGGTATTTCCAATAGATGACATTCTTTCAAATTGGAATAATGGAATGAAAAATACAATGAACCAGCATTCATTAAATTGGAGAAAAGGTCAGAAAGAATGGTTAGATTGTTTGATTCTTAGAACTTCGAAATATATCAATCAGAAATTGCATGTATACAAATGGTCCGATCAATTCGAATACTTACAAAAGTATTCGAACCATCTTGTTTGTTTCGATCCAAAGGAATTATGTATTAAAGAAATATTTCTTAAGATTGCTTTGATTCTGTTTTACGCTCCGGAAGAGACGGAAATGAAGAACTTATGGAACAACATCGATATTTCCATAGACATTTCTCCTTATATTGATAAACTCATTTCGGATTTGATTATTTTCCTTTCTCAGTGCGGCCCTGAGGACAAAGTAGTCTATCCGTGGTGGTTTAGAGAATTTCTTGTTCGAATCGTTAAACCCAAAATCCAGTGGTTGGATAACCAGACAAAAGTCTCAAAGATCGATGAAGGAACAATAGCAAAAATTGCTTGGAATGAGCCATGGATTATGGACATTTTTGATAATGAAAGCAATTCGTTGTATAACACGGATTTTTCGACGATATATCGAGACAATTGGGTGAATCCTGTAAAACTATCGAATCAAAGTTCATTGAGAGCTGCTTTTGACAAAGCAAATACACTTCAAATTTTGGATTATTTACGTCATCCTCGGTCCAATTATAAGAAAAGATTACCTTCTTATATAGAAGAAAGAATTCAAAAGAATCTTACATATGTACAATTATTCCATTTCCATCTTTTGCCCATCTGCAACAATATGTTTTCTTTGTCGCTTGATGAAATAATACCTGTTCAATCGGAGAAAGAGGCTGTTTCACTCATAGAGTCCCAAGTATCCGACATATTTTTACCTAAGTATTTACAACGAAGTAGTGACAAAACATATGTATTAATCTATGAATTGTACGAGTTATTAACTCGATGGAATCCTTTTGTTCATGACAACAGAGCCTCGATCGAAGAGATTTGTACAACGCCTTTACCAAGATTCCAAGTAGTCAATTTGGAAAATTTCCATAGATCTTATTTTGATTTTGAAGAAAAAAATCTTGATCAGTCTCCGAAAAATTTCAGTTCAAACACGAGTTTGATTCAAACTCAATCCTATAAAGATGATTTCCTATCGGAAATCTTTCCGAATAAGAACCAGGAAATATTTCATCAGATTCCAGACATGTTTACCAAGTCTAGTTCAACAGAGAGTTTCCAAAACATAGCGGAAAACAAAGCTCTAGATAAGCTTTGTTTTTCATGGAAAGAGAAACGAAAGATTTTCTCATGCCGTTCACCACATTGTTTTCATGAACTCGTTAATAAACAAGAGATATATAAGATTGATACTCATTTTTCCAAATGGAATTTGCTTCAAATGTATATGCCATGGTTTTTTACTTCTATATGGTGGAAATACTTTGGGGATACACTTTTTGATACTTTTCCGTATATATTGCTATATAGCTGTGACCAAATAGTATCTATTTGGCAAGATATTAGGCATAGATCGAAGAATATCTTGCGGGCACTTTCTCATGAAGTATGGTTCATTCTACAATCCAAAATACAACGGAATTGGAGAAGGATTCGACTTCATCCGCCTCTGAATGAGTTGGTTCCTTGGTTAGTTTCTCACGGGGAGCTCGTGATCGAAGAACTCATCAAGAAAAAGTCGATATGGAAACTCTTGCGATTAGCAAGGAAGGACGGGGAGTCTTGGATCATTCTCTTGTGGTTCGTCCTTGTGTTTTTCTTTTTTCCGTATTTTTTCGTTGTTTTCTTCAACTGGATTTCTTTACTGATACAGTTGAATTTTCTCGAGTTCGGACTACATTCGGATCCAGCTTTGCTACGACAATGGTGGATGGAAATAAAAAGATATAGCGAGTACCCGAAGGATTCTTTGGAAAAACCGGATTGGGTAGAACCAATCGATTCGGTAATACTGGATTTAGTCAAACCAATCTTCGAAAGAAGTACTTGTGTTGTTCCTTATTTGGCTGCTATTGATACTTCTAATAGCTTTGAGTACCCGGAGGAAATAAGGGATTGGACAAAACAAATCTTCGGTTCTACTAGTGATGATGATTCTGTTTTTTCTAAATCTAATAATTATGATTTTTCTCATTTTACTATTTTGGCTAAGAAGGATGAACCAATTTGGACGCAGTTGGATGCACATAAATATGAAGAGGGGTTTACTTTTTGGTTCGCCTTTAGAATTCTAAATCAAATTGTTTGCTTTTTGTCAAACCTCCGGGAATGGTATTGGTTGATGAGGCTTAGAATGACTTATTTTTTCATACTAATAAGTCACAAGAAGAATCCGCGTGCATTCGATCGATCCGTGACAATATTCGACTTCGTAATCGCAAAGCCCAGTGGTGGAAACTCGAAAATTCCATCTTTTTTTTCATCAAGATTATCATCAGATGATTATAATAATAATAAAAAAGAGAAGAAGAAAGATACAATTGATCTACTTCTGCTTCTAAGAACAGAAAAAGAACTCTCTCAAAATTCTCAATTTGAATCGAATTTTACCTACAGGCATTCTATCTTCGAAGGTTATCAAACCACGGAAGAGCCGGGGTTTATGTACTTACGATATTTATCTGACATTTCGCAAAAAAATATAATGAATTACAGGTTTGATCGTTTAGCAGAAAAATGGGTCTTCTTCGCTTTTTATCAGAAGATTGCCAAATCTAACCAAAACCTATTTTCTAAAGCTAGAAAAACTCCTCCTTTATTATTAGGACCATCCCTTTCCAAGGGGATTTTACTGATAGGTCCTGAGGAAACTGGTCGATCCTATTTGGTCCAAAGTCTAGCAGCAGACTTTTATATTCCTTTAATAAAAATCAATCTGGAATGGTTCTTTGGGAAAACTTTCTCTCAATTCCATCGGACTTTGACAATGGCAGAAATAATGTCTCCTTGCATAATATGGATCCCAAACATTCATGTATTGGAACGGAATACTCGCACTTCTATCATCAAGATGGATATCATCATCAAGAAGAAGGCGTTGCTTCATCGCTTATTGGACCATATGGATAGCTGTGATGAGAACAGTTTTACTAGTAGAAGAAATATTGTTTTTATTGCTTCGACGCATATTCCTAGAAAAGTCGATCCAAATCTAATGACTCCAAATCGATTGGGTCAATTCATCAATATTCGGATGCTTCTTGTATCCCAACGAGAAAAAGAATTTTCTATTCTTTTACGTAGGAAAAGATTTTTTTTGAACAAAGAATTGTTCTACCTCGATGATTTTGGATCTAGAACCATAGGTTATAAGGCACGAGACCTGGCAGGACTTGTCAATGAAACCGTAGCAATTAGTTGTTTGCGAAAAAAATACGTTATAGACACGAATACAATTCGATTGTCTCTTTATAGGCAAACTTGGGGTTTACGATCTATAAATCAGGGTGTTGTATCCGTTCTAAAACATCATGAAAGACTTCCCTATAAGATAGGAAAGGCTATTCTACAAACTACACTTAGAACGAAATTTTCTCCTGTACCTATGGCAAAAGATTTTTGGAAAAAAAATTTTTATTATTTGTCTAAATGGTATTTAGAACCTTCGATTGCCGAAACAACTATCAAGGAATTCACTATACTCCCTCCTATTTTGGGTTGCTTGGCCGGATCAGCTGCTCGGGATTCTTGGTTGCTGATATCGGAACCAAATCAAGAGAATTGGACTCCTCTCGATAGACTCGTTGAACATGATTTCCATCTAGCTTCTAGTCTTTTAGAAAGTCTTCTGGTGGAGTTTCCGTGGTTAGGAATATATCGAGGTAAGTCTGATAAGAATCAAATCCCACCATTCGATCCTCTGCGCAAAACGAAAAATCATCAGTATACGATGCGAACAGGGTTTTCGTCTCTAGTTCATGAAATAGGTCTAGATGCTCAACTCCAAAAGGATGAAGAATTCGATGAATCATTGGTTTCGTCTCCTAGGATCTGGCGTCTTAGTTTTCTTCGCAGTAATCGATTTGATCGGATAAAAACATTCAATGAATTGGGATTGCCGGAGCAAGTCAGATTGTTTCAAGAAAGGCGGATTTTCGTTCAAAAGTTTGAAAATCATCTTCGTATGCTCCAGTATAAGTCTAAGAAGTTCAACTTAGAAAAAAGGGGGGTTACAACGGAGTATAGGAAGTATCGGGAAGAGATCAAAAAACTACGGTTGGATTTGGAAAATCTATCATTTCAAGAGTTTTTGGAACCGTTCAGAAGTCAATCTGGATATCCAATGCAATATCCATTGCAATATCAATCAATGCAATGTCAATCTTCTAATAAACCAGTGCTTTTTCGTGGAAGACGGTTTGTTTGGGACTCCTTTCTAATCCAAGAGGATCCGGACGTTTTGTTTTCAGACGAAGAAGTGTTTTCCAATGAAGAACTGATGCAAAGGCTTTATACCAGTGGAGCTTATGCCTGTTTAATAAGAATAGATCAAACCAAAAAACCACCACTTTTCCATTCAAAAAGGCTTTTTCGTAGATTTACTGTGATGACCAACCGGAACCTTTCTATTCCTTGTTTAGAAGAATTAGAAGAAAAAACAAAAAGAAAAAGAAAAAAGAAGAAACGAGATGTTCTCGTTTCTCAACAGAAGGAACCCCATATCGAGGCTTTGCAACGCATTCAAGGAAAGGGTATGAAATCGCAAATTCTACACGTACACATGGACAGTCCTTTAGCTCTGTATCACCGCTGGTTGATTGAAAATCCGCGGGGCCAAAGTGACCGCTGGGACTTGGTAATTGATCGCCAAAGATCTCTTGAAACCAATCGTTCAGTACCCAATGAACTTTTTCTTTCTAATATTCTCTCAGAGAATTATCAATATTTATTAAATCTGTTCCTTTCTAACAGAATGTTATTGAATCAAATGACAAAGACATTGTTGAAAACGAAATGGCTTTTTGCGAATGAAATGAAACACTTCATTTCTACAACAGGATTCCACATCTCTTCTTTCGAAAAATCGGATAGATCTGGAATTGAAAGAATTAAAGAAAGATGAAAGAGATCTCGATAAATACATAAATACACATATGAAATGGTTGTTGGTATCTGCTCTGAGAACAAATTATTGTAATAACGGAATGACTAGGTTGGTTTTCTACATATTTCATGTTGACCATAATGAGCTTTGGGATTGCCCCAATTCGGTACACGATTCTCTAAGATAAAACCTTGGAAAAAGTCGGGTCAGATCGTATCGTCGGAATCCTTTTTGTAAAAAAGGCTCTGCCTTGTTGACCATTCTTTGGCTCATTCCATAAGCAAATCATGTATGCCTTGAAGAGGACTCGAACCTCCACGCGCTTAGCACGAGATTTTGAGTCTCGCGTGTCTACCATTTCACCATCAAGGCTTGAAGAAGATTAAGTTTTCATCTTGTATTACAAATTTCTTCAAATCTCCAAAAGATTTTATAAATGAGATCGAGAAGCTTTTTCTAATCTAATCAGGCAGGATAGGTAGATCTAACTAAGACTAAGATCTTAGTTAGATCTACCCTTTTTATGGATTAAAAATCCGCAAAAGCTCTATTGGCCTCTGCCATTTTATGAGTCTCTTCCTTTTTGCGGATAGCTGTGCCTTTCCCTTTAGTAGCATCTATCAATTCAGAACTGAATTTGGACTCCATATTTGGACCCAGCCGTTTGCGAGATGCCTCTAATAACCAACGAATAGCAAGTACTTTTCCTTGTTTAGGTTTTATTTCAAGGGGAACTTGATAAGTCGATCCACCTTTACGTCTTGGTTTTACTATTAGACGAGGAGTTACTTCCTTTATTGCTTGTCGTAGAACCAATAGTGGATTTTTTTCTGTCTTTTGTTGAATCTGTTTCATGGCTCGATAAAGAATTCGATAAGCCAATGATTTTTTTCCATGTTTCAGGATACGATTAAGTACCATGTTAACTAATCGATTCTGATAAATTGGATCGAAATTTTCCGTTCTTTTTGTTTTTTTTGCACTAATTCGTCGTGACATGAGTTTGAAAAGGGGTTCTAAATTCTATTTCATAAAGGCTAAAAAGGAATCACTTTTTTTTCGGCTTTTTGACTCCATATTGTAGGGTGGACCCCTGGTATGAAAGATCTCCCTCCAAACCGTACATACAACTTTCGCCGAATACGGCTTTCTACATGATTCTATCTGCATAGATGAGATCTATTATGCATATAATGATGTTTACTCACTCTTCATTGAGTATCCGTTTCCTTTCTTTTGCTATGACCGGAAATCTTGTATTTTCCATATCTATACAATCAAGTCCTTAGGTTTATAGTGTAGAAAAAACTGTTTCAAATTCCAAATCATTGCTAATTGATTCAAACCTGTTCTAAAAGGTCAAGGTATTTTTTGACAAAAAGTCGGGGAAAACTTATAAAATAATTTCACTATTGAACCTTAGACTTTGTTTTATGGTAGCCTGCTCTAGTCCCCTTACACAACGTTTGTTATGAAGTTAGCCATATACTTCCCATGTTTATAGCCATTCACATGGTATCATAAATACAAGTCTTAGATAAGAATATACAACGCACTAGAACGCCCTTGTTGACGATCTTTGACCGCGACAGCATCTAGGGTTCCTCGAACTATGTGATATCTTACACCGGGTAAATCTTTCACTCTTCCTCCTCTTACTAATACTACAGAATGTTCTTGTAAATTATGGCCAATACCAGGTATATAAGCAGTAATTTCAAATCCGGAGGTTAATCGTACTCTGGCAACTTTACGTAAGGCAGAGTTTGGTTTTTTGGGGTTAATATTGGAAAAGTTGACAAGTTCTGTTTACTGTCACTCTACAAAACCGTACATGAGATTTGCACCTCATACGGCTTCTCGGTCGATTCTTTGGAAGTAGGATAATTTGGATTTCATGATTCGAGAATCTTTCTATTCTCTTCATTCTATTTTCTCTCTCCAAAAAGTACCGCACGTTTTTGCGTTCTACATCTCTCGATATAGAACGATGAATCAGATTTCTTTTTCTCAATCTTATTGAGATACAGTATTTCCAGCCAGAAATAGAGAACTAGGAATTATTACATACTAAAATTTAGTTCTCGATACTCCCTTCCATCCAATTTGACG